TCAAATTGACGTAGCATAAAGCCAATCAAACCAAAAGCACCGTGAAAAGCTACAAAAGTCCATAAACCACCAAGTTGACACCAACGAGTAAAGTCTCCTTGAGCTTCTGGTCCCCATAATAATAACAAAGAATGGCCTAAGCTGTTAGCAGGAGTAGATACAGCAGCAGTTAAAAAGTTACAACCTTCCAAATAAGAACTAGCTAGGCCATGAGTATACCAGGAAGTAACAAAAGTAGTTCCTGTTAACCAACCACCCAATGCAAAATAAGCACAAGGAAATAATAGAAGACCAGACCATCCTACAAAAACAAAACGATCTCTTCGCAACCAATCGTCAATGCTATCAAATAATCCTTTAGGTTGTTTTGAGGATTTTCCAATGGCTATAGTCATAAATGTTCTCCCATCCAACTTATAATTGTTAAGCTTAAGCACCGCTACTCTTTTTCCCTTTTTTAAAACATCCATGGAAGAGATAGAATTCTAATAAAAACTAGAATATTAAACTAAAAAACATAAGAACTATATTGAAATAAAAGATCTACTAAGTAATATTTTATCTAGTTATCTCCAAGAAGCGGTTCGCTTTTCTTTTGCTTAAATTGAATCTTTTACCTGATTTTATTCACCTAAACATACACTTTTCAATGTATCCGAATAAAAAAAGAAAAAACAAAAGTTTGTATCATAAATCTTGAATAACTTATGATATCTTTATAATGTAAGTTTGTAAACTCAAATAATATATTAAATAAACCTTGCTTACGGTCAAAAAATTACTGATAGAATCTTTTCCTGTGTAGGAACGTCGATATCAAAAAATATAATATAGGTATACGAAACAAGAAATTACAAGTTGTATACTAGCCTTTGTGATGTATTCTTATTCTAACATAATTCAATCACCTAAAAGTGTATAGTTAGAATTACAATCTTTTTTGTGGCTTTCCAAGCATATTATGATCTATTTCTTATGCTTATCTTTCACATAAGTAGGAAGGTATGGGAAAATTCAAAAAAATAGAATCTAAGTTACCTAACCAGGTGGATCACCTATTCAGTTTGCACGTAAACTATCTCTCTTATCTTATCTTCAAATAAGAGATGATTATTCTATTATACATATTTTTTACAAAACTCACAATAAACTTAACATAACTCAGAAACAGATAGTCAAAATAATTATACACTCAAATACTAAACAAATAGTAACAACTTTACTTAGAAAAATAATTTTTATACGTCATTGGAATTAGAAATTCTAAACAAAACTTGCTTATTGACTTTATTTATGGTACAATTCCGAAAAGGCGGAGTAGAGCAGTCTGGTAGCTCGCAAGGCTCATAACCTTGAGGTCGCATGTTCAAATCATGCTTCCGCCCTTTTCAATATTAATAAAAAAACATTTTGTCAAAACAAATGATTTTATTCGTTCATTGTATGGTAGCTGACTACAATAGAAGGTGAAATACGATTTAAATGACGAAAAATCCAATATTTTAAAACTGTATCTAAAATTACAGGGAATGTAGAAACAAAACAAGAAATTACAGGTTTATTATGAGAAAATCCAAAATGTTCTAAAAGCAAACCTATTAATATTTCCCATCCATGAGGAGAATGAAATCCAATACATAAATCTGTGAATAGAAGAATAAAAAAAGCTTTCATAGTATCACTAAGACTATAAAACACTTCTTGTATCCAAGAATTTAATATAGATAATCTTTTTTTCCCCCAAATTAATACAGTAATTATTGCTACAAGAGATATAAAATCTGTAAACATATGCAATATGATTTGAATACTCTCTTGATTATATGTTTCTACTAAATTAATAGTTTTTAGATGTATTTGAAACGACAAATCTTGAGGGTATTTTTCAGTAGAATCTGCCATCATGATATCTAACCATAATAATTCCTCTACTTGTTGAAGTTTTATTAATGCTTTTTGTTCTTGTGCAATACTTAAAAAAACTTGAGATTGAGAAGTATTCCACCAATATTGAATTAAAGGTTCTAAAATAAAAATCTTACAAAAATTAGAAACTATCAAAGGAAAACAAATTAAGCATGCTAAATATTGAACTGAAGCAATTGCTTGATATTTAGCTAATCTAAATTCTGGAAGCACAATAAAAGCTGAACGCCCAGCCAATTCTGTTTGAAATCTTGAAAGAGTCCGAGTAATAGATCGGGGGACAAGACCTACTGATTCATAAGGTATATCAGTAGGTTGAGATTTCAAATTTACCAAATGGAACAAATTTTTGCTTTTATTTTGATTTCTCTCACTATACCCCATATAAGATATTGAATAATCCTGTTTTAAATTGTCTAGATCAGCTAATGCTGTTTCTATCCAAAATAATTTTCTATTTAATTTCTCTATTTCTACTTCAATAAGTTCTTTAATAGAATAAGTAATTGGTTCATTTTTTGTTTGATAATAAAGAAATTTCTTATTTTGTACTTTCTTTAAATCTAAATCAAACCATTTATTTAAAAGTATATTATCTCTTTTTAATAAACCCAAGGAAAATCTAGTAAAAAAAGTGTCTGGAGAAAATATATGATCCAAGAAAATATCATCTGAAGTAAGAGATTTTCTATATTTTTCACAAAGATGTTTATAATAATTATCTCCTTTATTTCCAAAAATAAATTCAATTATAGCCTGTTTAAAAAAATTTTTACAAATATATAAAAAAAACCAACTTAGTTTAAATTCTAATAATGCCCAATAAATTTTAGCTTCAGATCTGTTTAATATTGTATTTAAATAAAAATTTACATTGAAATTATATCCAGAACGTTTAGAAGAACCACCAATTAAATTTTTATAGTAAATATAATTTTTATGAATATTACGAACTTGTTTGCTTGCTTGGTAAGCTCTTTCTAAGGCACGATGAGGAGTACTAAAAAGCCAACGACAAATTGAAAAGAAATGAGATTTCATAATAAAATATGTCAATATTTTAAAACTGATAAAATTAATATTTCAGTTTCGACTATTTTCTTTACCAAACATAGAATAATAGATAGGATATGAAAGAGGTTATAATTAAAACCATACATAATATATTTAGAAGATATTCTATATTATTAATTTGTATCAAAATTGCTTTTCTGTTATAAGGCATAACATTAAAAACAATTTTGATACAATTACAATACATTTTTAAAGCCCCTCTATAGGAACTCGCAAAAAACGAGCTAGTTGTGCGGCTTTTTCCTCCATTTGTGTTAGTGTTAAAGATTCTTCGATTGGTGTTAATGTTATATCTTGTTGGCCTTTTAATTTCAAGGAAATTACAGGACGAGAACCTAATACTTCATTTACTTTAAATTGTATAGCTTGAACATCTTCTACCAAGCAACGAATACGAATACGACGATTTTCTCCTGGAAAACCCCAACGGAATACTGAAATTATTCCTTCTTGTCGATCAAATTCATTGTATCCACTACCTACTTTCAATAAAATAGCACACCAAAGATAAAGGCTTAAAAAAATACCACCTATACCGTAAAAACACATGACTAATCCTTGAGGTGTAAACAAAATTGGTTTAGAAGATAAAAATGGAATTAATTCTTTGCCAAAATAGCTAGATAAGCCAACTATCAAAAATCCTAATGCTCCTAAAAAAAGCAAAGAAGCCCAAAATATATTACTTAATCTTCTAGATCCAATAACTAATTCTATCCAAAGAGTTTCTGATTGTATAATCATTAATTATATTATGATATAGTAGTATACAAAAAACACAGCACATAGTATTTATTATACCACATAACATACTTATTTTGTTAGAACTTGCCTGTAAAGCAGTTTACAAACAAATATATATTTTTATATATTTTTGTTATAGTGAAGCTACTTTTATATAGCCTATAAATATATATCAGTAGGAAATTGTGAAAAGGCCGAGTATACTAGACCTGTTATTGTTATCAAAGTACTTTTATGTTTACTATTATTTCTTATTTTGGTCTATTAATATCTGCATTGTTATTAGCTATAGTGCTGTTTGTTGGCTTAAGTAAAATAGAATTGATTTAAATAATGTTGAAAAACGTACTATAGTGCGTTTTATCACGCTTGTAAAGAGCGTGCAAAAATTTAGTATTAATAATACTCACAAGAGTAATAGAAATTAAAACTAATGTCTAGTCTATATATCCTGTCAAGTTTATCTTGTTGTTTTTTTATATTTTGACATTGGATATATTTGGATATAAATATAAAGGAGTTACTGTACATGGTTGAACCTTTGTTATCTGGAATAGTGTTGGGTTTAATTCCCATTACGTTGGCTGGATTATTTGTTACTGCATACCTTCAATATCGAAGAGGTGACCAATTAGATCTATAATATAGAAGGAGCTAGCTCTACTAGATAAGGAGTAGCTAGCTCCTTCTATATTACTAAAATCAATTTATTAAAAAAATGAAAGATAAATAAGGAAGAACAAGAATAAACAATCATATTTGCAAAAGTTTCTACTGTAGATATATAAATTTAAATATTGCAAGGATCTAAAACTTAGTTAAGATAATTAATAAGCAAAAGCAATTTATTTAAACTTCAAACTTACTACTTACTATATATAGTCAAAATAAGTTTGGACTTACGTATTTAAATTTATTCAATTTGTTGATGTAGACTACTCTAGTCAAAACAATTAGATAATAAAACTCAAATCTTAGATAAAGTCCCAATGATAGAACACAATTTATAAAAAATTGATCTATATTTAATAGGCTAATCTTTATTTAACTAATTAGTGGTGCTACTATCACACCAAGAGACATTACGAGTTGTTAATTGCTGTTAAAAAATATTTGAAAAGTTTTTTAACAAGCAGAGGCCCTATTTGGCCTTAGTATTATCCATTTTAAGGAGAAAGTGATGGATCCTCTTATCTCTGCTGCTTCCGTAATCGCTGCTGGGTTAGCTGTAGGTCTAGCTTCTATTGGACCTGGTGTTGGTCAAGGAACTGCTGCTGGACAAGCTGTAGAAGGCATCGCAAGACAACCAGAAGCTGAAGGTAAAATTAGAGGTACTCTACTACTAAGTTTAGCATTCATGGAAGCTTTAACTATTTATGGTCTAGTAGTAGCTTTGGCTCTTTTATTTGCAAATCCTTTTGTATAATTAATAGTATCAGCCTTTATTTAAAGCATTAGTTTTTTCAAGCTCTTATAATCATCATAACCAGCTTTATTTTGTAAATAAAGGATGGGAGTTAGTTTATATGTCAGTAAGAATATAAAATCTAATATCTTTAGAACAGTACTAAGAAATAGCTTGAATGCTATCTGGATATATTATTTGATATATATATCTAGATAGCATAGAAAAAGAAATCGCTGAAAAGAATATGTATCTGATCAGAAAAAGACAGTCAGGACAACATAAAAAGTGGTTTCAGCATCCTTAAATATTAATTTTGTCAATTCTGATTGATCCTAGAAAGGTTTGGATCATCTATGGGAGAAATAGAATATGAATAACGCAATTGACTTGCTTGCTTCATTCGATTTTAGCCCTTTGGGAGGAGGATTTGGTTTCAATACTAACCTATTAGACACTAATTTAATTAACTTAGCAGTAGTAATTGCTGTATTGGTGTACTTTGGTAAAGGAATATTGAGCAATTTGTTAAATAATCGCAGAGAAACTATTTTAAGTACAATTCGCGATGCAGAAGATCGATATAAAGAAGCCACTGAAAAACTAAATCAGGCTAAAGCTCGTCTCCAACAAGCTAAGACTAAGGCAGAAGAAATTCGTGTCAATGGTCTTGCTCAAATGCAGAGGGAAAAACAGCAACTTATTCAAGCTGCTGATGAAGATTCAAAGCGATTAGAAGATTCAAAAAATGCAACTATTCGTTTTGAAGAACAAAAAGCTATTGAGCAAGTAAGAGAACAAGTGTCTCGTTTAGCGTTACAACGAGCTTTAGAAACACTTAATACTCGTCTTAGTGTAGATTTACACGCACGAATGATTGATTATCATATTGGGCTTTTAAAATCAATAGAAAGTGTGACTGATTAATTAACTAATATGTAATTTTTTAAAAAGATTATTCAATCAAGTTATGGTAAATATTCGACCTGATGAAATCAGCAGTATTATCCGCAAGCAGATCGAACAATATAATCAAGAAGCAAAGGTTGTTAATATAGGAACCGTTCTTCAAGTGGGTGATGGTATTGCTCGTATCTATGGCCTTGATAAGGTAATGGCAGGTGAACTGTTAGAATTTGAAGATGGAACTGTTGGTATTGCTTTGAATTTAGAATCAGATAATGTAGGTGCTGTATTAATGGGAGATGGGCTAACTATTCAAGAGGGTAGTTCCGTTAAAGCAACTGGAAAAATTGCTCAAATTCCTGTAAGTGAAGGTTATTTAGGACGTGTTGTCAATGCACTTGCTCGCCCGATAGATGGTAAGGGAGAAATTCCAGCCTCTGAATTCCGTCTTATTGAATCTCCTGCCCCTGGTATCATTTCAAGACGTTCTGTTTATGAACCAATGCAAACAGGTCTCATTGCTATTGATGCTATGATTCCTATCGGTCGTGGTCAACGAGAATTAATTATTGGAGATCGTCAAACAGGAAAAACAGCAGTAGCAACTGATACTATTTTAAATCAAAAGGGCCAAAATGTAGTATGTGTATATGTAGCTATTGGACAAAAAGCTTCTTCTGTAGCACAGGTAGTGAATACTTTTGAAGAAAGAGGTGCTATGGAATATACAATTGTTGTAGCAGAAACAGCTAATTCACCTGCTACCCTACAATATCTTGCTCCTTATACTGGAGCTACTATTGCAGAATACTTTATGTATAAAGGACGCCATACACTAGTAGTATATGATGATTTGTCAAAACAGGCTCAAGCTTATCGACAAATGTCCTTATTATTAAGACGTCCACCAGGAAGAGAAGCTTATCCTGGAGATGTTTTCTACTTACATTCTCGTCTTTTAGAAAGAGCTGCTAAATTAAGTTCTCAATTAGGTGAAGGTAGTATGACAGCTTTACCTATTGTAGAAACTCAAGCTGGAGATGTATCTGCATATATTCCAACCAATGTTATCTCTATCACAGACGGACAGATATTCTTATCTGCTGACTTATTTAATGCAGGTATTCGTCCAGCTATCAACGTAGGTATTTCTGTTTCTCGTGTAGGTTCTGCGGCTCAAATTAAAGCTATGAAACAAGTAGCTGGTAAATTAAAACTAGAACTGGCTCAATTTGCAGAATTAGAGGCTTTTGCTCAATTTGCTTCTGATCTTGACAAAGCTACACAAAATCAGTTAGCTAGAGGACAACGTTTACGTGAATTGCTTAAACAAGCTCAGTCAGCACCTTTGCCAGTAGAAGAGCAAGTAGCGACTATTTATACTGGAGTAAATGGGTATTTGGATATATTAGCAGTTGGACAAGTTAGAAGATTTCTTGTAGAGTTACGTGAATATATATCTAATAACAAACCTGAGTTTGGTGAAATTATTCGTAATAAAAAAGCATTTACAGATGAAGCTCAATCTCTTTTGAAACAAGCAATTCAAGAGCATACTGAAGCGTTTTTATTACAAGAAGAAGCAGGCACTAAATAAAATCTAAATCAATTTTGAAAGTTCTTTGATATAAATTAAACAAACTAGTAACTATAGTTACTAGTTTGTTTAATTTATATTGTTTTTATTAAAATCACCCAGTTTCCAATGAACTTTCTGCGTCTAATAGGAATCGAACCTATATTGGAGGTTTAGAAGACCACTGTCCTATCCGTTAGACGATAGACGCTATTTGAAAAAATTTTAGCCTTTTCCCATATCGAAAAAGTAAGTAGAGTATTTAGTCTATTTTAAAAGCGGGTAGCGGGAATCGAACCCGCACTAGTAGCTTGGAAGGCTATAGGTTATAGTCGATGCTAAGCACCTCTAATTCAAAACTGGACATGCTCCTTTCAGGTCATCCAGCTCCTTTACAAGTCGAATTCATTCTATTCATAAATAGATAAAATCTCCACTTGTAACATCTACGTCAGTTTTTTTTCTCCCTCGATTAAAACTTATATTGTAATACGTACGAATTACAGTTCGTTCTACTACTCTCTTAAAAGACAGTAGTTTGAATCAGGATAAATAGTTACATTTTAGATGATCCTATTGTAAGAGAATTGTTTTTTACGTTTTAGTCAAACTAATAATCAAAAAATTATACAACTCTAAACAAACAATTACCTCGTTCCTCATCTTTTTTGTAAAAAACTTTAGGAGAGAATTTCCACCAAACTTATAAATAAATGCACAACCATCTCGGTGAACAGAGTGGTTTTTTCATAGTTCTTTTATGAAATTAATCTTAAACTAATACTATTGAACAGTTTAGTAATGATGGATAAACAATATTCTCTAACCATGGCTCTTTGCTTATTACAACATCTGAAAAATCATTGTTCAGGTTATCCAATACTTGAATCTCGCTTTAGAGGTTGAACAGGTTAATAAACTTCCCAGAACTCTAGAGATAAAGCATTCATTATAGCATGATATATGAAAGGATTTAAACCTCCAAATAGATGAAGTTATCAGACGGTAAATTTTCTGACTAGCCATTCTAGAACCTAGAACTTTTAAAGCTAAACGAGTCGCACTTCTACCACTAAACTATACCCGCTTACGCTTATTATATAATAAGTAATAGAATTTAAGCAAGCAGTTTCTTTATTTCCAATCATACGTATTAGAAACACGTTAAGTTCACTAGTTTAAATAATTGTGTTATAATAAATCAAAAGTAATTGGATTCTAATTATCAAATTATATTAATTACTTTTGATTTATTATATTTATCAGAATTCAAATATTTGCACAAAAAAATCTAATGAATACAGAATTGACAGAAGAAACAGAACGTCCTATATTTCCTTTTACAGCGATTGTCGGACAGGAAGAAATGAAGTTAGCACTTCTTTTGAATGTAATTGATCCTAAAATAGGTGGGGTCATGATTATGGGAGATCGTGGAACTGGAAAATCTACTACAGTTCGAGCACTTGTAGATTTGTTACCAGAAATTCAAGTGGTAGCTGATGATCCATTCAATTCTGATCCTTGGGATCCTGAATTAATGAGTTTAGAAGTTCGTAAATTAGTTCAACAAAAAAAATTGCCTGTAATTAGTACTAAGATATCTATGGTAGATTTACCTCTAGGTGCAACAGAGGATCGAGTCTGTGGAACAATTGATATAGAAAAAGCATTAACAGAGGGTGTAAAAGCATTTGAGCCAGGTTTGTTGGCAAAAGCTAATCGAGGTATCTTGTATGTAGATGAAGTTAACTTATTAGATGATCATCTAGTTGATGTATTGTTAGACGCAGCTGCTTCCGGTTGGAATACAGTAGAAAGAGAAGGTATATCGATATCTCATCCTGCACGTTTTATATTAATTGGATCTGGAAATCCAGAAGAGGGTGAATTGAGACCTCAATTATTAGATAGATTTGGTATGCATGCTCAAGTAGGAACAGTAAAAGATGCTGAATTACGTGTCAAAATTGTAGAACAAAGAGCTAGTTTCGATCAGGATCCTAAAGCATTTAGAGAGGCTTATAAAATATCTCAGGATAATTTACGTGAACAAATAAAGCAAGCAATAGAACGTCTTCCTAATGTGAAAATCGATCATGATTTACGAGTAAATATTTCTCGTATTTGTGCTGAATTAAACGTTGATGGTTTACGAGGAGACATTGTAACTAATCGTGCCGCTAAAGCTTTAGCAGCACTTGGAAATCGAGAACAAGTAACTCCAAAAGATATTCTTACTATTATTCCGCTTTGTTTAAGACACCGATTACGTAAAGACCCACTGGAATCTATCGATTCTGGTCTTTTAGTGAAAGAAAAATTCAGTCAAGTATTTGGATATACCACTAAAACGAATAATTCTTAATAAAAAATTCATGTATTTAGTTCTTGTTTTTATATTATATAATATTTTCGAATAATATACTCAAATCAGCCAATATCGGCTGATTTGAGTATATTATTCGAAAATAACAATATGATGATTAAGTTAGATATAAGATCATATTTTGTCAAAGGATCTCCAATGCATTACAAGGACGTAATAGTCCACGACTCAAAAGATAACACGTTCTAAAATTTTTATGTCATATTGCATAGATTATGTAGATGTATTTTTCAATTAAAAAATGATAGGCAACTAAATTTATCTAGTTGCCTGAAAGGATTTAATATACCATACTTATAGTTGTATCCCTTTTCAAGGGGTTGTAGCTCAATTGGTTAGAGTGCCGCCCTGTCACGGCGGAAGTTGCGGGTTCGAGCCCCGTCAATCCCGGTAATCTAATTCATTTATTATATGCATTTAATATTAACTCATTAATTTAGCACTAATTTTTTCTATATCCTGAACCGATAATGTTTTCTTTGTAAGTAAAATTTTTTCTAAGAAATTTAAAAGATTGTGATGTGCAAGGAAAAAGCGAATCATAAAATGATAACTTTCTAAAAGAGTACTATAAATAAATCCTTCTTTCACAAAGGGATACTTAGAAAATAACTGATTTTGATCACTGATAGAATTGAAATGTATTAATCTTTCTTCTATATGTTGATGTACCCAATTTTGATATAAATAAACAGGAAAACATAATTGTGAGCGTGTTAATTGAGCATGTGATTTCGACATAACTTTGAATAAGTAAATATCTTCTGTATGAGGAGAAACAAAATTTTCCCAATTAATAGAAATTTGTTTACACACAGATGTTTTTTCTTTTTCATCACGCCATAAAAGTAGTTTTCTTTTCATGCGATTTGGAGATATGCTGTTTCTTTCTCTTTGTGTTCCATAATTCAGATATAGCATTGTTAGAAAACTATCATTTATTAAAAGGTTTCTACGAGAAGCAAATAGATAAGTATGAGTCGATAACATAGGTTTCCATATTGGTCTACGTCCAATTAATAAGATTTGAGATCTGAACTCTTCATGATCGATAAAATTGTAAAATAATAGTTCTTCTAAGTTTTTAAATGATTCTTTAAATACGGTTTGTTGAATTTTGTTTTCGAATTGCTGAATGCGATTTTCTCCTACTATACTTTTATAGGGCGCTTCAAGACGTCGTTGCTTTGAAAACCAACTATAAAATTCTGTTTTATTAGAGTGTAAGGATAAATAATTTGATTGTCTGAATTTTTGAAATTTACCAAACATTATACTATGATAAGAGCTTAAAGCACTTAAACGTATACTCCAATCTATACAAATTGATAATTGATTTGAAAATTGTGGTAAACTCATAACATTCAAGTCGTTATTTTTATAAATAAAACAATTATTTCGAGAATAAATTTTCGAGAATAAATTTTCGTATACACTGGAATATTTATTAACATAAATATGTGGACAAGCAAAATCCGAGAAAATTGTTTGAAATAAATTACAAGCTAAATCTATATCATGTTTACATTGATAATCTAAACTTAAAGTCTTTTCTTGACATTTTTGGGTATAAATAAGCCAAGCATCTCGAGCAGCAGAACCGGATAAACAATTCAAAATGTGAGTTAAAATACTAAATTCGGTAATTGTTGAATAGTCAGAACTTGATTCTAAATATGCTGCGGAAATATAATAAAATCTTGTCTTCCATAAATCTTGATATATACTTAACGGAAATATAGGGCTACATTTTAATAATGTAGTTTCTAGTAATACCCTACCTAATCTGTAATGTATAGATTCATAATCTTGTATTTGAAGATTAGTGGATACAGTTGCTGAAATATTTCGATATAGACCTAATCTAATAGTATTATTGCTAATAATTTTTGTATTTGTAGTGATACTGATTAAAAAAGTTTCATTTGCTAACCCTGCGAGATCTCTTAAATTGTAACCCATAGTTCTGTATCCAACTTCTTTAAGACTAATCTTATTCCGCAAATGTAAACCTTTATTATGTAACATATTTAGAAAAAATTTTTGACGTTGTAAAAAATTACGTTGTCTTAAATTTACAATAGCACTTAATCGATTAGGAGATACAAAAGCAGGATCTAAAAGGTTAGGTTGACTAGTTGATCCAATAAAAGTCAAAGATTTTTTTTGTGTTGGGTCAACATTATCTGTCATACTCTTTAAAAAAAGGCTCAATAAAAAAGCAGTATCGGGCTGATTTTTATTTAAGGAATAAGTGAGAGAAAGTTTATGAATATTTGGAACCCAAATCAGACAAGGAGCTATTTTCTTAGCCAATTCTAAGAGTAACTCTAAACGTCTAATTCTGTCCCTCAGTTTTTTTATCCAGCGTTTTGCTTTATAATTAGGTTTATACATTAATCTCTCAATAGAGATAGACAATAAAGGTAAGTTAGAATTTGTAGCCAAATTTTTTACTAAATAAGATTTACCACTTTCTGTTGTACCAATCAGAAGAAAACCTTTTGAACGATCCCATAAAGATTGTTGAGGTAGTGGGATCATCAATTTATTTTTTTTAAATGTACTTAAAGATAAATCCAAATTGTAGGATAATGCGGATGATTTATAAAAAGAAGCTATGATCCACTTGAAAATATCATTATCCAATTTAAATTGGATTTGAATGGGATAACTATGATAAGTATTAGTCCATTGACGAAGATAATAAATTCCTGGTTGTTGTATATCTTGTAAACTAGATGTAGCTTCCAACATAATTCTATTATTATAACTGGATAATTTATGCTTATATAGATTTTTATTTGTAATAAGTGATTGTATGACAAGTCCCCTTTCTTTTTGTGGAAGATCTAGACTTGTAATATTTGATAGCCATTGTGATATTATTTTTTGGCCAATAAAAGTAGAGTAAATTCTACTTTTAAACCACATTGAAAAACCAAGATAATAATATGACTGTAAATATGATTTTTGAAGTACAGAAGAAATACTATTATGAGCCAATATAGCTAATCGGGTATTCCAAGAAGGTTCTATTAAAAAACGAGATTTTTCAAATTTTTGCCATAAATTTATATATGAAGAACTTCTCCATATGGAGATATAACGAGCATAAATAGAATAAAAGATAAAAAACCATCCCAACATAAGCCACTCTTTGGCATTTAAGTTTGTATAAAAGTTAAATAAAAACCATTTATTTTTTTCTTTCAAATTATCTTGAGTTAATTCTTCTAAAACTGTTTTAGTTTGATCAAAATATCTAAAAAAGTATTTTGAATAGATATTTTGATCAAATTTAATACCATGAAAGTGTTTATTCCATACATCTGTGAAATTTTCTATTACAGAATATACAATATATATTATGTTATCATTGATATCTTTATATACAATGGGTAACGTTTCTAATATTGTGTTATAGATTAATGACCACCATTGATAAGTAAATGCCCATTCATGATATTTCCAAAATATATTTAGGTTTATAATATTTCTGGAATTCAAAATAGGTGTTTGCTTGATGCTGTTCTTTGTCTGTTCCCTATTTACACAAATATTTCTAGATAAATATGATAGTTTATTTTGTGAAATTGCTAACAAATCGTTTTTGTTCTGAATTTCCAATGATTTAAAAGATGTTGATGTTTGAATATCGGAAAATCTGATAAAAAGATAAAAAATAGAATCATTTATATTACAAGAAAGATTTAAATATGAAGAAATATATTTAGTTGGTAGTTCTCTTAAAATATCTTGATTTAATTTCTTGTTTAAGAAAAAATTTTGTTTCTGGATTTGATTTATGTATAACTTCCGTATTATATACCATTTTGATTTTAAAAGTTTTATGAAGTTATTATCAATAGAATTATGATTCATTATGTCTTCTATAAAAAATTTTCTTTGATAATTTGTAAATGAAACAAATTGTTTGGTTATAAATTTTTTATTAAAAGCATATTTGAATGTTTCTTCTAACAAATATCTAAAAATAATACGATTATTTTGATTGATTATATCATTTTTTTTAGAAAAAATCGGTATTATGCGTGTTTGAAAAATATTAGAATGAAATAAATCTAAAAGAGAAACTGTGTTTATTTTAAATTGATTAAAATTATTTTGATTTGTATGAAATTTACCAAGATGAATATGAATGATATTACTATTTGGATGGAAAGTGAAAATAGAGGTTCCATCGTAAGGTAATAATGGTAAGTTTAAATTGATGAATGATTCAGTATATTTTTTGTTAAGTTTGTAAACAGATGAAGATTTCTGTGAAGTTAATTCAAAATGTTTTTCGAAATTCTTTCTAATATCAGAAAAACTTGTTGAATGAAATAATAACAAATATTGAGAATTTATATGATTATCGAGATTATTAAATAATAAGATTGATTTGAATATTGGTTTACATATTTTTTGATTACTAAAATTTAAAGATACGTCAATCAGTTTACTTAGATTACTTACTTGTTTTATTTTGACTTGAGGTAATATGTTTTCTTTTAATTTAGAATTATAATACTGATTATTGCTTAGTTGAAAACAAATTTGTTCTCTTACTTTATATCTCCAATATCTCCAATTATTTTTAGAAAAATTCAAATGAAATATTTGTTTTTTATAAAAATAATTAGAAAGTTTAACATTATCATCTAACCATTGTTTCAGTAAAGGAAAAAGGGTTAAACTGAATTTATGATATACACGAGGAAATAAATTAAACCTTATCAAAAGTTGTTTCCATTTTTGGGATAAATGCCATTCTTCCCAAGAAATATGATTTATCATTCCTTTTTGTGATTTACTGAAATGATGTCTTATCAAATCTTTGTTGTATATTTTATAATTTAAAAAAAAAATGCTATCTAATTGATTACCAATAGAATTTATTTGTGATATGTGTTTAAACTTATCCCAATTTCTTAAAGTCTCACTATATTTGATATCTTTTATCAAAACATTGGGAGTTAGCAAGTTCATAACAAACTGATTAATATACTCACAATATTTATAATTTATATATATACTTTGAGGTTTATAATTCAATCTTTTGTAATAGAATTTATGCCATGTTTTTAAGTTAATTAGAAATTTTGATAAACCAGGATTTTTTTTATTTAATGTAGAATTAGCGATCTTTATAGAAGGAGTTAGCACAATAGGAGATATGTTCCATTCTTTATTGCGCATAAAAGATTGTATTTTTAAGTGTTTATCTACTAAAGCTAGTTTATATAGTGATATAATTCTTTGGAGATCGCAATAATTGATTCTTGAAAATATAAGTTTTTGATAAAACTGATAAAATTTCTCTTTAGATTTATCTTTTAAAAAATCATGTAAACATAGCAAATTAGTAAAAGTCGAAAAATCATACTGATTTTTATTTAGACATATATATTTTTTAAAGTAACTCGGTAATCCAAAATATATATTTTGGAATTTTTCTTGATCTAAATTTAAATTGCTATATAAAGGAGAGTTGTAATTTAAAATTTTATCGAATTTTATTCTAAAAAAACTAGGATGTCTATATTGTAGAGATTGTTCAAACAAAAGATTAGTGGTTGATCCCCCTAATATATAATTTAAATGATATGCTTTTGGCTGCAAAAGTAATTTAGGATTTGTACGATAAAGAGCAATTGGTATCACTAAAAAAATAGTAAGTTGAAAAAAAGTGTTAGTTTTACTATGTAAAACATTTATCTGAGATATTTTTTTTTGATGAAAAAATACATCAAATTTATTCGTGGAAAGTAATTTGCTTAAGAGTAGCGAATAAGCTTTTTTCAATCCATATTTTAAATTTAAAAAACGTATAAAGTCGAAGATTGAATTGAGTGGTTCGGACAAACCTTCTTTAATATCTAAAAAAGAAAAAAATAAAAGTGATTTAGAATTCGTTATTTCGTTAAATTTCTGGTGGTTAAACAAACTTTTTTTTAATAATTTGAGTATATGCCAGTTAGATTCAATTTTTGTGATATCAATAAAATGTAAGTTATAAATATGAGGAAATACTTTTAAAACTGTATTACGAGCATGACAAAGATAAAGACTAGTTTCTAAAATAGGAACGGCTCTACAAATTAAATAATTTGACCACTGAACATTATCAGTATATTTATCAATTTTTTTTTTAGAAAAATTAGATGAGGCAATCACAGTAATATTATTACAAATTAATTGAGGGGTTTGCATATGTAGAATATGATTTCAATAAATTTTATTGTTTAATGCAAGTAAATTAGGATGACAAAAAATCCGAATAGAGACCTGTTTTTTCTATTAGAAAACATAGTTATAATAAAGAATGTTTAATTTATTTGTACTCTTTATAAAAGATAAAATACTATTGTTTATAAAATGTAAATAAATATACAAAAAACTTGGTTAGCTTTATCATACGCTTTTTTCATTTACAAAGCAAGCTTTTTTGAAAAAAAAGATAAACATGTATTATTTGCAACAGATTTTGTATGTGGGCGAACGACGGGGTTCGAACCCGCGCATAGTGGAACCACAATCCACTGCCTTAATCCACTTGGCCACGTCCGCCCTGTTTTGCAAAAAGTAAGTTGAATTTATTTTTGTTAATTTGTAAGATTATAAAATAATATACACCAAAAATTATAGTACTTATATTTTAAGACGAAGTCAAGAGACATATTTATTTTAAAATCTTAATTTAATAAAGGCAATGAAAGATTCATAGATAATATTGACTACGAGTTGATTTCATATTATAGTTATATGTGTACACATATTATTTCTAATGTATAGTATTTTTTTAAATATTTTAAGCGGGTATGGTCTAATGGTAGAATTCCTCCTTGCCAAGGAGAAGATACGGGTTCGATTCCCGTTACCCGCCTTTTCCAAAAAAGAAAGGAAAGAAAGTTTTAATATTTAATAAACAAAATTGGATTTTTTTATGAAATATTTTTATCTTTGAAATAAGACATAACTAACTTCAAAAAATTTTTTTATTGTTGAAAAACATTGGTCCCCAAGGGTAAAAATGCGATTACATAATTGAATACTTTTAAAATATAATAAAATTAGGAAAGAGAGGGATTCGAACCCTCGGTAGTTAACCTACGCCGGTTTTCAAGACCGGAGCCTTCAACCACTCGGCCACCTTTCCTTTTAAAAAGATTTGTGTTGATATTTATTTTTGTAAAAAAAAAGATACTTATTTCACACTTCAACTTAATAGAAGTGTGAAATAAGTATAAGCAAAGAGTATATTAAGAGATATTAAAAGCTAAATTCAAAACTCAAGACACAACTTTGTATGTTAACTAAGTATGTAAATAAATTACAGAGTATCAATAGTATCAAATTCAAATTTAATCTCTTTCCAAACTTCGCAAGCAGCAGCTAATTCAGGACTCCATTTGCAAGCTTCACGAATTACTTCATTTCCTTCACGAGCAAGATCGCGTCCTTCGTTACGGGCTTGAACACATGCTTCTAATGCTACACGGTTAGCTACCGCACCTGGAGCATTACCCCAAGGGTGTCCAAGAGTACCACCACCAAATTGAAGAACTGAGTCATCACCGAAGATTTCAGTTAAAGCAGGCATATGCCATACGTGAATACCTCCAGAAGCTACAGGTAAAACACCTGGTAAGGAAACCCAATCTTGAGTAAAATAAATACCACGACTACGATCTTTTTCAATATAGTCATCACGTAAAAGGTCCACAAATCCAAGAGTCACTTGACGTTCACCTTCCAATTTACCAACAACAGTACCAGAGTGAATGTGGTCACCACCAGAAAGACGAAGAGCTTTAGCTAAAACGCGGAAATGGATACCGTGATTTTTTTGTCTATCAATAACAGCGTGCATAGCACGGTGGATGTGTAATAATAAACCATTATCTCGGCAATAATGAGCCAAACTAGTATTTGCAGTAAAACCACCAGTTAGGTAGTCATGCATAATAATTGGTACTCCTAATTCTTTAGCATAAACAGCTCTTTTCATCATTTCTTCACAAGTACCTGCTGTAGCGTTTAGATAGTGTCCTTTGATTTCACCAGTTTCAGCTTGAGCTTTGTAAATCGCTTCTGCTACAAACAAGAAACGATCTCTCCAACGCATAAAAGGTTGAGAGTTTACATTTTCATCATCTTTTGTAAAGTCTAGACCACCACGAAGACATTCATATACAGCTCTACCATAGTTTTTAGCAGATAGACCTAATTTTGGTTTAATTGTACAACCTAACAATGGACGTCCATATTTATTTAATTTATCTCTCTCAACCTGAATACCGTGAGGAGGACCTTGGAAAGTTTTTGCATAAGCAGCTGGAATACGTAAATCTTCTAAACGAAGAGCTCGAAGAGCTTTGAATCCAAATACGTTACCAACAATAGAAGTAAATAAGTTTGTAACAGAACCTTCTTCAAATAGATCTAGAGGATAAGCTACATACGCAATATATTGATTTTCTTCTCCAGCTACAGGTTCAATATCGTAGCATCGACCTTTATAACGATCCAAACTAGTCAATCCATCAGTCCAAACAGTAGTCCATGTTCCAGTAGAAGATTCTGCTGCTACTGCTGCTCCAGCTTCTTCTGGAGGAACTCCAGGTTGAGGAGTCATACGGAATGCAGCTAGGATGTCGGTTTCTTTTGTTTCATAGTCAGGAGTATAATAAGTAAGTCTATAATCTTTTACACCTGCTTTGAATCCAACACCAGCTTTAGTTTCGGTTTGTGGTGACATAGGTTATTCTCCCTATAAAATCAAATAATGTTTCTTGCAAATAAAAAGTCTGCTCGACAAATTAGGTTTTGAGTAAAAAAATACACTATCAATTAGTGTTTAATTTTGTAGCAATAATACTGATACTAAGTGATTCAACTTAGATATAGATAACATGATCGTTTTCAATTGATAAAAAAATTCACAGTGAAATTGAATATTGCTTATATAGAAACTACTTATTTATTGTACATAGTATTAAGTAAATGATGCAAGTCTTTCTGTATAAATAAACTAATTATTTCTATTTTTTCTTTTTGTTTTCAAAAGATATAAACCAATCTAAAATTTATTAAAACATTATCAAAAATGATTGCATTAACTGATAATCTGTGTTAATAAATTACCATATAGAGTTGTCATAATAATTAATCGATGATATTTCTAATTATAAGAAGAGCACATGCTCTATACACAATTCCGCAAAAAAGATTTACCATGAATATTACCCATCTTGTGCTTGGATCGTCTACAATCGCTGTCAAAAATATAGGACGCATCACTCAAATCATTGGCCCTGTTTTAGATGCAGCTTTTCCTGCTGGTCAAATGCCGAACATTTATAATGCTTTAGTAGTTAAGGGTCAAAACACTGCTGGTCAAGAAATTAATGTGACTTGCGAAGTTCAACAACTTTTGGGTGATAATAAAGTGAGAGCGGTAGCTATGAGTGCCACCGATGGTTTAATGAGAGGTATGGAAGTTGTAGATACAGGAGCACCATTGAGTGTACCTGTTGGCGAAGTAACTTTAGGCAGAATATTTAACGTGCTTGGAGATCCAGTAGATAATCTTGGTCCAGTTGATGCCACTACTACTTTTCCAATTCATAGATCTGCTCCAGCTTTTACTCAATTAGATACTAAACTTTCTATTTTTGAAACAGGAATTAAGGTAGTTGACTTATTAGCTCCTTACCGCAGAGGTGGAAAAATTGGATTATTTGGAGGAGCTGGTGTAGGTAAAACTGTATTGATCATGGAATTGATCAATAATATTGCTAAAGCACATGGAGGTGTTTCTGTATTTGGTGGTGTTGGTGAACGCACTAGAGAAGGGAATGATCTTTATATGGAAATGAAAGAATCAAAAGTAATTAATGAGGAAAACATTTCAGAATCTAAAGTAGCTTTAGTATATGGTCAAATGAATGAACCACCTGGAGCTCGTATGCGAGTAGGATTAACTGCTTTAACAATGGCAGAATATTTCCGAGATGTAAATAAACAAGATGTACTTCTGTTCATCGATAACATCTTTCGTTTTGTACAAGCAGGTTCTGAGGTATCTGCATTATTAGGTCGTATGCCTTCAGCAGTTGGATATCAGCCAACATTAAGTACAGAAATGGGAACTTTGCAGGAAAGAATTACTTCTACTAAAGAGGGTTCGATTACTTCTATACAAGCTGTATATGTGCCTGCTGATGACTTAACAGATCCAGCTCCAGCTACAACTTTTGCTCATTTGGATGCTACTACTGTACTTTCTAGAGGTTTGGCAGCTAAAGGAATATATCCAGCTGTTGATCCTTTAGATTCTACTTCTACTATGTTACAACCGTGGATTGTAGGTACAGAACACTACGAAACAGCTCAAGGTGTTAAACAAACTTTACAACGTTATAAAGAACTACAAGATATTATTGCTATTCTTGGTTTGGATGAATTATCTGAAGAAGATCGTCTAGTCGTAGCACGAGCTCGTAAAGTAGAACGATTCTTATCACAACCTTTCTTTGTAGCAGAAGTATTTACAGGTTCTCCAGGAAAATATGTAAGTTTAGCAGAAACTATTAAAGGTTTTCAAATGATTCTATCCGGAGAATTAGATCACCTTCCAGAACAAGCTTTTTATTTAGTTGGTAATATTGATGAAGCTACTGCTAAAGCAGCAACCTTACAAGTAGAGAGTGCATAAGCAACATGACATTAAATTTTCGTGTAATGGCCCCTAATCGTATTGTTTGGAACTCGGAAGCTCAAGAGATCATACTTTCCACTAATAGCGGACAAATTGGTATTTTACCAAATCACGCTCCTTTATTGACTGCATTAGATATTGGTATTATGAAAGTACGCATTAACAGTCAATGGACAGCTATGGCTCTTATGGGTGGATTTGCCATGATAGAGAATAATCAAATGACTATATTGGTTAATGAAGCAGAAAAAGCAAGTGAAATTAATGTGCAGGAAGCCCAAGAAGCTTTTGACTTAGCTCAGGTTGGATTAAGTCAAGCTACAGGCAAAAAACAAATTATCGAAGCTAATTTAGCATTTAAAAGAGCTAAAGCTAGACTAGAAGCAGCCAATGCTACATCTTCTTCTAATTTTAGCTAAATAGAAATACTAGATCTCCTTATAGAATCAAAATATGGAACTCATCATTCTTATTTTTTAATCTGTTCAGCACATTATTGGATAAATCAATCTATTTTTTAGAAAAAAAGATATTTGACAATTTCAAGTTATATCAAACTATATGACTTGTATTTTGTGCTATTAACTATAACAAGGTTTTAAATTGAATAAACATCTTTTTTAGTTCAGATTATTTAATATGGGTTCTATAAGGAGATATATTGAGTAAATTCTATTGAAAGATAGAACATTCTATTCAATGAGCTCAGATATTAGTTTTATTTAGTCATAAAAAAATTATCAGTTTAATTAAATAATTTAATTAAAATAGAAATATTTGGATTGTTGTACTATTATCTTTTAAAAGATTAATTATCTAAATGAGAGAATTAATTAAATTTTTCAAAATACTCTAAAGGTATAATCAAAACGTATGAAACGTAAGTCTTTTAGTTTGTAAGATTTACAGTTACTATAATAACTGAATTGTGGATAGTGGTTCTATAAAAATTAAATCGCTTCTACATATAAATTATTGAAGAATAACACTACTATGCAAAAAAAAATACTTGTGAATTGGAAACAAATTGTGTAGCGATATCGTTCTCAATATTATTGATGTTGTTCACAATGATTTGGCCGTCTAACTCAGAGGCATATCCTATCTTTGCACAACAAGGTTATGAAAATCCTAGAGAAGCAACTGGACGTATTGTGTGTGCCAACTGTCATTTAGCAAAGAAACCAGTTGATATTGAAGTTCCACAAGCAGTTCTTCCAGATACTGTTTTTGAAGCAGTAGTTAAAATTCCTTATGATACACAAGTGAAACAAGTTTTAGCTAATGGCAAAAAAGGTGGATTGAATGTAGGTGCCGTTTTAATATTACCAGAAGGTTTTGAATTAGCGCCTGCTGATCGCATTCCTCCTGAGCTAAAAGAAAAAATAGGCAATTTATACTTTCAACCTTATAGACCTGATCAAAAGAATATCTTAGTTGTAGGTCCAGTTCCTGGTAGTAAATATAGTGAGATGGTTTTTCCCATATTAGCTCCAGATCCAACTACTAATAAACAAGCTTATTACTTAAAATATCCTATTTATTTAGGTGGTAATAGAGGGCGAGGACAACTATATCCTGATGGTAGTAAAAGTAATAATACAGTATTTAATGCTTCAACATCTGGTCAAATTTCTCAAATAATTAGAACAAAGAAAGGTGGTTATGAAATTACTATTAATACTCCTGATCAACGTCAAATAGTTGAAATCATTCCTCCTGGACCTGAATTAATTGTTTCAGAAGGAGAATCTGTTCAAGCAGATCAACCATTAACTAACAATCCTAATGTAGGTGGTTTTGGACAGGCAGATGCTGAAATTGTACTGCAGGATCCATTACGAATTCAGGGCCTTTTGGTATTTTTTGCATCTGTGATTTTAGCACAGATTTTATTAGTTCTTAAGAAAAAACAATGGGAAAAAGTTCAGCTTGCTGAAATGAATTTCTAACTAAGTAATTAGTTACTATCTTATGTGAAAGTAGTCACAGAAAGCGCTCGTTTATTTCTTTGTAAGTATGTAAATTGTTTATATAAATGACTTTAGGTTCAACTATCTATTTGGATAGTTTTAGCATGATGTGTATCGATATTGAAAGTCTTGAATTATATTACTTTATGCCAATTCTGATAGAAATAGCAGACTGGTCGGGAGATACTCAAATATCGTTTTCTTGTAAAATCGTAACAAAACAAGTTACAAAAAATCTTGATGCTTTAATTCGAATGAATACTGAGTTGTCTAGGTATGAAATCGATCATAATTGTTATAAAGATGCTTTTTTATTTAAAAAAGTCAAAACAACATATTGGCCAATACAAAGTAAATTCATATCTAAAAATTTTTTAGATCCTTATCAAGAAAATAAAAAAAATCTTTCGTAGATGAACAATTAGCAGTATCTTTCGAAAGTTATAAAAGTAACTTTTTGCCGTATCTATTTCAAAATCCAACACAAATAGATATAAAAATCGATGCAATTATGAGATTTAATTTATTTTCTAGTAAAAATAAATTAAATCATGAAACTGGATCTTTTCTTTTAGATATTTTTTTACCCTGGAAACAGTGGAAAGCACATAAGTGGTATCCATTAGCATCTAAATTGGCATATAGAAAAAAAAATATGATGTTGCTTTTCAATTTATAAATATAGCAAAAAAAGAACAGCAAATTGTTTCCCAGCTTATGCACATATTTAAAAAATAATGTATATATATAATATATATTATTTTTTATAGCTTTTTTTCCCCTATGGCAATAAATCCAGGGGGGAAAAAAAAGCTATAAATATCATTCGACGAATCTACAATCGGATTTAGGTTGCCCCCATAATTCTATTACAGTGATGAACCTAAACCAACATAAGAACCATAAAAAAATAAACCCAAAAGGCCGATAGCAACGATACCTACTACAGTGCCTATCAACCATAAAGGAATTCTCCCCGTAGTTCCAACATTAGACATTTTTTTTCTCCCTTCAAACATGCATTGGAGGTCCTGACTTAGGACAATTACAGTCTCAAGCGATTATTTAGAATCTAAGCCCTAAACAAAGTAAATATTCCTATAATCTAGCAATTATGACGTACGCTCTTAAAAGAGCGTACGTTTTACAATAGAAATGCGTTTGAGGTTTTGTCACGCTTTTTAAAAAAGCGTGACAACATTAGTTGAAAAAGTAGCTAGAAAATAGTACTGCAAGAACAAAAATTAGCAACAGCCCCCAATATAGGCTGGTACGATTTAATTCTACGGATTGTTTATTTGGGTTGGGTTGTGTCATAATAGTGCCATTTAGAAAGATCTTATCTTTGAATGAATTGCATTGCAGAGATCGAGCCTAAAAAGAATACTGTAGGCACAGCTAGCCCATGAATAGCTAGCCATCTAACTGTGAAAATAGGATAAGTTCTGTCAATAGTCATGTTATTGCTCCTATAGCGCTCTGGTAAATTCGTCTATTTGTTCCAGAGAATTAAATCGACCAGTAATTAAAGGAATATCTTGTCGACTCTCTGTAAAGTACTCATTAGGACGAGGAGTCCCAAATACATCATAAGCTAGACCTGTACTAACAAACAACCAACCCGCTATAAAAAGTGAAGGGATTGTAATGATAGGGTAGATAGCTACTTTCACAGCCACCCCCCTCCGAACCTGGACGTGCACCTTTCAATGCATCCGGCTCTCCAGCAACATAATCACTTTGGAGGAATCGTCCAAAAATTATTGTTGTAGTAACTTTGGATCCATTAAGTCAGTTAGTTTCATGTTATCGTAAATACTTTTATTAATCCTAATATGACATTCCTTACAAATAGGAATTGTTTTAATTTTTATCATTCCAAGTAATTGATTGAAACTTTTGCTTTTTATATCTTTTCTAAGATGATTTACATAATGCATTTCTACATTATGTGAGTTAAGACATATAGCACAGTATGTATTCAATGTAGTTTTAGAACGAAAATTAATTTGTACTTGAAAAGGATCGAAAAATTGATTTGTTGCCCCTTGGAACCATTTTTGATTCTTTTTCAACGAACTTTTTATGTGTAATTCACATACCTTTTCTTGGATTAACTTTCGAGACAACAAAAAAGATTCTTGTTCTGTATTTATTAAAGATTCTATTTGTTTTAGCGGCGGAAGTGGAACCCTCAACGTTTTGCCATATTTTGCAAAGACCTTCGTTGATGAGATTTTAAGTTTATGTCCAATAGTTTTAGCACAACTCCAACGAAGTATCCATTGGATTTTATATAAATCCTTAAAGTTTAGAATATGTGAATAATAGGTAAATAAGCCATCGATAATAGAATTATATGCTTGAACAATATCATGTAATTCAGCTCCAACCCAAGGAGTCATAGATTTTGGCTCTCCATTAGAATTGCATATTCCCTTGATACTTAGTCTATGAATTATGCGATCAGTTGGTAGATATGTACATAAATAGTAATCCATAACATTTGTGGTTATGATATTACCTTTTTGATCTTTGCACTTTTTAACTTTTAAAGTCTTATTTATACATAAATTATATCCAAGAAAAAATATTGGATGTTTACGTATATATGTAATATTTATTTCATTACCTAATAACTCTAAACACATTTTTTCTTTTATGAATTGAGTTAATTTAGACGTTATTTGTTCTACTATCCATTTTGGCCCATTTATCCCAACAAGCCAATTGTGCGCATATCTTACATACTTCACTTTTATTGGAAAGATCGATACTTGTTTTGGTAAAAGTTGTTTTTTTTTAGTTTTTAAACTCAAAACCTGTTGTAACAGTTCCTTATAGAAATAAGATTTATTATAAGCCTTATTTTCCGCTTTGAATGTCTGAAGTTTCCTTTCTAAGACTACAATATTGGTATAAAGTTTGTTAGTCTCATCATCTAATAGAGATTGAATTATTGTATTGTCCATCAAAGTTTCATATCCAGATATTATCCGGAAAACATAAAGATCTAACTCATGAAGATATATGTTAACCAAAATGGGTCCTATTAAGCTCTGTTGAGGTGTTTTGATAAAAGATTTGACTATGGATTTATCATATTCAAAATATCCAGCTTTTAATTGTTTTCTAATGAAGTTAACAAATCTATTGTCATTTATCTTTTTTTTAAAAAAATCTAATAGAATTTCATGATTTATATTATCATAGGTTTCTTCTAAATTACCTGAAATCACCCATTTAACATCATTATATTCTTTATGAATTTCACGTAAAGCAGAATGGCTAGAACTATGATTTTCAGGTTTAATATATGGCTCATATATGACATTGAGAATCATTCTAGTTACTTCTTGAACTAATAGATCAGTAAAAGAAGGCACTCCTAAAGGACGTATAAGTTTATTTCCAGACTTAGGAATATATATTTTTCTAGCTGGACTAAATTTATAAGATTCATCTTTCATTTTTTGAATGATCTCATTGATTTGTTCTAAATTGAATAATTTTTTTGATTTTCCTATAACACTTTTAGAAAACACCCCTCTTTGATCTCTGAGATTTGTATATGCAGTATCATAAAGATCCATTTTAAACAGAAGTCTATAAAGATCCTGATTTACCCATTCTGGATTTTGTTTGTTTAACCTCCTTAATGTTTCTAATCTTAAAAGGCCTGAATTTTCCATACGGATCTCCTTTTACAATTAGAGTATATGTTGCCTGTTCTCCCCGGCCCATATTTATGAATATTACCATACGGTACATAAATAATGCTAAACCTTATAGAGAACTCTTATAACCTCAATAGAGGTTATTATAGTCGTTTTCACTTAATACCCATCGTTTACCCTTAGTGTTCCCGTCCGTTGTTTAACGTACAACTTGTACGTGTATGTCATGTTATCCATTCCCGATAAAAGGTTTTTTATTCCTAAAATCTTAATACAGTGTCCATAGCATCCACCGCGGACATGAACAAATGAGTTTTCATCAATATGATTATATTGACCTTATCATTAGGGGGTTCCCTTACACAACTAGAATTCAAGCAGTATGGCTTTACACTATTATAGGTATCCTACCCTTACCAGATTATTGAAGCTTTTCAGCCCTATCCTGACTTTATCACCATGCTATTGTCCCCTCAACTTTACAGTTTTAGGTCAGGTGTTGGGTTTATGCATCTTTGGATAATATACAACTAGGCCCTCCTAGCAGGGATATTAAGTTATTCGACTCGCACCTATGGATTACCCAGTAACGAATACTGGTAATTATATCCGCAAAGGGACGCTCTCCCGTATTCCCAGACATGAATAGCTCCGTATGTAAAAAAATGTAAATGATACATTAACAAAAGAATATTTGATATCCTTTGCTTTGTAATATTTTGTAATACTAAGAGTATTTGTTTATATATATTAATTAAGTATAACTAAGTCGAGTTAAACCCAGCAAGCTTTGCTTGCTTTTTTTTGTTAAAATATCAAAAGTAAATTAATTTCTATACATTTTTATTAAGTTTTGTCAGATATACTCAAAATATCAACTATATAAATTAAATAGAAAAGTTTTAACACATTCCTTTAGAAGCGTGCAAAAATCGTATTAAAATAAGATGAGATTTGAATAGATCTTATTTCTTTTTTAGAAACAAAGTATCTATTCAAAATGAAATCATTAAAACACACAAATGATTCCCCTCTTCAAATAGAAGGAGATCTACCTATATCGAGGGGAAAAAAACATACATAAAAAATTTATATAATCTCATCTTGTTCAATATACAAGAAAAGAGAAGCCATAGTGATAGCTGGAAAAACTAAACCTATTAAAGGAACTAAAATAGAAGGTAGATATGAAGCGCTCATAATTAGATTTCCTCATGTACTTGTTTGTTCTGAAAGATAACATTAATGTACTAATTTAAGCAGACGGACTCCATATACTTATTAAGAAAGATTTGTATTAAGAACCCGAATGATTTTTTAGCTTATTAATTTTACTCTTAATCTATAATTTTAGAAGATAACTTTTAACACGCTCCTTTAGGAACGTGTAATTAAACGACACTAGACAAATTCAATTTTAAATAATATTAGAATATGTCAAAAAAATAGAAAACATAAATGTATATAGCCCGGCTGGCTAGTATACTATAAAACTAATCAGCAAACAATATTTGTGGCCAATTTAGATAACAGAATTAAATTTTAAGCTGATACCATCATACGATTGGACTTGTAAGGAACAGATTTATAAATTTCGAACAATTCTCCCAAAACACCCTTTAATATAGCTCTAGGTACAATAAAATCTAACAAACCATGTTCTAATAATGATTCAGCTACTTGAAAACCATCCGGAACTTCTTGTCGTAAAGTTTGTTCAATAACTCTCTTGCCAGCAAAAGCAATATAAGCTTTTGGTTCAGCTATGATTATATCTCCAAGCATACCAAAACTAGCAGTTACTCCACCTGTAGTAGGATATGTAAGAATCGATATATAAAGTAATTTATTTTGTACTTGATGAATCTGCAGTACAGAAGCAATCTTTGCCATTTGCATTAAACTTAAAGTGCCTTCTTGCATGCGTGCGCCTCCTGAAGCACATACAATAACTAGCGGTAATTGTTCTTTCGAAGCGTATTCAATCAGACGTGTCAGTTTCTCACCTACCACTGATCCCATACTACCTCCCATAAACTGAAAATCCATAACACCCAATGCTATGGGAATTCCATTTAATTCACCTATACCAGTTTGTACTGCATCTGTAAGACCTGTACGTATTTGATTGTCTTCTAAGCGATTTTTATAACTTTGTTTATCTACAAAATCCAATACATCACAGGATACCATATCCTCATTCATAGGTTCCCATGTATCAGGATCAATTAATAAATCAATCCTATCTGTACTACTCATTTCTAAATGATAACCACATTCTTCACAAATAGATTGCTTTTGTTTCAAAAATCTTACATAAAGCATAGCTTCGCAATTATCACATTGTGTCCATAACCCTTCACTAGGATCAGATTCAGGATATTTAGGTTTTGGAGTTATCAATAATTTCAACCTTCGTTTTTCTTCAAACCAATCTACTAAAGACATAAATCATTCCCTCTTATTATAAGATAATATATTTATAATCTATTATATTATAATAAGAAAATGTATATACAAGACATAAGAGATATAATGTATGTTTATATCAAAATATTATATAATTTGTTTATTTACATAAGTTGAGTAAATAACTTATTTGTAATACCTGTTGCTTTCGTTAGAAGAAGGAATGTATTGGTAGTTTTTTAAAAAATGACTCAGACGATTTTTTTGCTTGTACGTGACCCTATTTACATCTCTAGAGAGTAATGTCTGATCCACAAGTTACTACTAAAGAATTGTATAAGCTATAAAAAATAAAAACTTGTGAAAAGTGTAACATCACTCTTGAAATGTTTGTCTTCTGTAGACCCACCTAAAAACTATATAATACAGAGAAATTTTCTGCAATATAAATCTAAATTTTATTTAATTTTGAAAAATTGTTATTTTACCAGGGATGAGCTTGCTGCATACTCTATTATGGAACAAATTATAAAAATGATTGATGAGCCGTATGCCATTGATTAATTGAATTTAATCATTTGCAAAAAACTGACCTCAATATATGCTTAATATACTCCCATTTTCCCCCTTACCAAGAAAGGGGGACCCGATTGTCAGCAAGTCTCATTCATGGTTCTGTTTTAAAGAAAATTGTTTTGCTATTTTTTATACATATAAAAACTTTTAAGTTACTAATTTTTCAGGTAAAGAATACCTCTGATATATGTCCTGTATGTAATAATTTCCAATAAAACTTTAAAAGTGAAGTAGTATAAATATTATTAAAAACATTTTCTCGATGACAAATAGGTTGTTGGTAATACAAAATTGCGTCAAAGATTAATATATTAACTTTCATTATTTAAAAAAGGTAATAATGCTAATATACGGGCTGCTTTGATAGCACTAGTCATAGCTCTTTGCTGTTTTGAAGTTAATCTATTTACATGTCTAGATAAGATTTTTCCTTGTTCACTAATAAATTTTCTTAATAATCCAACATTTTTGTAATCAATACTTTCTCCTAATTTAATGGGCGTTTTTTTACGACGACGATAAAAACGTTTGGATTTATTTATAGATTTTGCCATATGTATTTATTGCACTCCTTATTTTTTTATTTCTTTATGTATGGTATGTGTATAACAATGTGAACAAAATTTATTTAATTCTAATCGATTTGGAGTATTCCGACGATTTTTTTGAGTTGTATATCTTGATATACCAGGGTAACGTTTATTATTATTTGTTCGACAATTTGTACATTCTAGTGTAATTGTAATTCTTATATCTTTGCTTTTAGCCATATATTGTTTACCTTTTAAAAAATATAAATATAAATGTTTGTTTTTCCCTAAGTAGCTTGCCTTATTGTATATATAGTTCTAGTTCAAAAACAAATAAATTGCTTTAAATTTAATAGGTTTGCTTATTTTCTAGATATATTCAATACTTATTTTTACAATTATCTATCATATATTTAATAAAATTATCTGTTCGTTAAACATAAAAACTAAAAAATCTAATAAAGATCAGATACATTACTTGAATATATATGCATCTGATCTTTATTAATGATATATCTAATCTAAATAAATTTAGATTTTTTACGTATAAAAGATACTATGTATATTTCAAACAATTTATGACAAGGTATATAACAATATTTATACAAATGGCAACACTAATGCATCCGGGAAGAAACGATTAATTTCTATTAACAATCCAGCTAAGATTCCAAACCACAAAGTAGCTAATACAGGAGCTGTAGAAAGATAGGTTTTTACATCTTGCATAAAAAATTCTCCTTTTTTATTTAGTATAAATATCCTTTGTTTTATAAACTAATGGATTTACGTATTTTATATTTCTAATTCACAAATGTCTAGAGTAAGGAAAAATACCGACTCTTTATATATTTAATAAATAATTTTTTCTGATATATATAATTAACAATCTATATATAACAGGGCTAATAAAAGAATAAAACAATCCCTTATATTAAGAATATAATATACTAATGTAATTAGTCCAAACAATTTTTTAAAAAATTTTTTGATTAAAACTAAATGAATTTCGATATATTTGTTATTTATATTGACACAGAATATAAATTGTGGAATAATAGTTATTAACAGGCTTATAAAAAGATTGCCTGTAGCTTAGAGCAAGAGGCTCATGGCTTGGGGATTTACTTATTATCTTAATAAACCAGGATTTATCATGACCGCTACTTTAGAGAGACGCGAAAGCGCAAACCTATGGGGTCGCTTCTGCGACTGGGTTACCAGCACCGAAAACCGCCTTTACATCGGTTGGTTCGGCGTATTAATGATTCCTACTCTTTTAACTGCAACTTCTGTATTCATCATTGCTTTCATCGCAGCTCCTCCAGTAGATATCGATGGTATCCGTGAGCCTGTTGCTGGTTCCTTACTATACGGAAACAACATCATCTCTGGTGCTATCATTCCTACTTCCGCAGCAATCGGTTTGCACTTCTATCCTATTTGGGAAGCTGCTTCAGTTGATGAATGGCTATACAACGGTGGTCCTTACGAGCTAATCGTTTTACATTTCCTTCTTGGTGTAGCTTGCTACATGGGTCGTGAATGGGAACTTAGCTTCCGTCTTGGTATGCGTCCTTGGATTGCTGTTGCATACTCTGCTCCTGTTGCAGCTGCAACTGCAGTATTCTTGATCTACCCAATTGGTCAAGGAAGTTTTTCTGACGGTATGCCTCTAGGTATCTCTGGTACCTTCAACTTCATGATTGTGTTCCAAGCTGAACACAACATCCTTATGCACCCATTCCACATGCTAGGTGTGGCTGGTGTTTTCGGCGGCTCTCTATTCAGCGCTATGCATGGTTCCTTGGTAACTTCTAGCTTGATCCGTGAAACAACTGAAAACGAATCTGCTAACGCTGGTTACAAATTCGGACAAGAGAAAGAAACTTACAACATCGTAGCTGCTCACGGTTACTTTGGTCGTTTGATTTTCCAATACGCTAGTTTCAACAACTCTCGTTCTCTACACTTCTTCTTGGCAGCTTGGCCTGTAATCGGTATTTGGTTTACTGCTTTAGGCGTAAGCACTATGGCATTTAACCTAAACGGTTTCAACTTCAACCAATCTGTAGTTGATAGCCAAGGTCGTGTAATCAACACTTGGGCTGATATCATCAACCGTGCTAACCTAGGTATGGAAGTTATGCACGAACGTAACGCTCACAACTTCCCTCTAGACTTAGCATCTGTTGAAGCTCCTTCCGTAAACGGCTAATTTTAGCTTGATTCGGGACAACACGGTTCAACTTTAGAAGAATGCTTGCGGCTATAGCCGCAAGCATTCTTCTACTCACCATATTGAACCATCCATATATAAAAAAATCATATAGGAATTGTATCTTTAGCAATTTTTGTTTATACTCTCAATGCACATGTATTATTTTTATGAACCAAGTAAAAAAGATTTAGGATTCTTTATAGCATTATTTACAATAGTTATTAATGCTATTTAAACTAAGTTTCCTAAAAGATATTATTTTTATTTTTATATGCGGAAGATTCAGATCCTTTTACAGAAGGAAGATATGTACTTGCTCTAGGATACGAATTAAAATAAAAATTAAAGTAAAACCTATTACCTTTTTAGAATCTGACTATAATAGTCTTCCGAATGAAAAAATTTTCTTAAATAAAAAGAATTGTTTACTAATGCAGAAACAAAATGAAACTTTTTACCACGACTTTCTCATATTTTGCATCTATTAAAGAAAGAAGCTAGAACGACATTAAAGCTGTTATTCTCAGTAGATTCTCAAATAATTAAATTATTTTAGAAGGAAAACGAAATATTTATTTGAAAAAATACAAAGAAGTTTAATCTTTCAATGATTATCATTAGTATACAGACATTTATGTGTCTCCTATCAAATCAAGAAAAAAAATCAAATTCAAATACTTAAATAATAAATGAACTGTTTTTTAAACAAACAACAACAATACCTTTGATTAAAGGGGGAAGGGCCAATCATTTCATTCTAGTACAATCACTCAATTTATTTGACAAGGTTCTAGAAGATTATCATTATATGGTTGAAAACCAACCAGACCCTCTAGGATATTGTTTTGTTGCAAATAAGGATCAGGCTGGAAGTTCTTTTAATTCCCGAAAGCATTTGGAACGTGCTTATTTTGATAAGCAATTAAATAAAGTATTGATAAAGGCTTCACAGAAACTTGGAAAAAATATAAGAACTCATAGTTTCAGAACATCATTTATAACTGATTTATTAAATTCAGGAGTCGAGTTATCAAAAATCAAAGACATAATTGGACACAAAGATATTAAAACTACCAATAAGTATATTCGTTGTGATTTAAGAGAAGATGATCTTATGAAGATATTACAAAATCTAGAATCTGAAAGAAATAAAGATATTGACTTTGATGATACAGATGATGACAATGATGACAGTGAGAAAGATTAATTAATTCTGTAGACTAGCCTCCTTGTTTAGTTTGGGGGCTAGCTTTATTAATAAAATGAAATTAATTGTAACAATTTTATTGTAAATTTGTAATAGTGGTATACTATCATTATAAAAGAAAATGTGTGTTTTACAATATTAACTCATAAAGTTGAATCTTAATTTCATTAAGTTAGTACGACATCCCCATCGCCCAACATTCTTGACAATAGTTTGAATTGTATCCTTATTATTTTTATACTGTTTTGGATCATATAAAAATGAGGGATAAGCACCACCTTTATGAGCAAACGTAAGAGATTGATTGATTATTTGTGTGTATTCAATATATGTATACCGTTTCTTACCATCAGATTGAATTGGTATTTTGAAAAACATATTATGATGTGCCATCATAGCATATCTGACGATGTCATTTGTCTTTGTTATATTACACCTTTTAAAATCTTCTTTTGGGGCAAGCAATTGTGATGTGTGAACACATATTGGTGTGTTTAATTTATCACACACTGCTTTCAACAAGAGCCTTTGGAATAATTCTTTTAATGCAATTTCTTTCAATATTGGTAACTTATAAGTTACTTGATTCAAAAAATCTAATAATAAGTCGTGACAAGTCGCTTTTGTTAAATTTTCATATAACAAAACTTGAATTAATTTGTTTGTGTTAACATTAGATAATAAATCGCTATACTCTGATTGTTTTGTCATGTATACAGCTCTGTTTTTGGCGAAGCTTTCTTTATCCTTATAAGATTGTATGAAGAATTTTTTACCACGAGGACAACTTGTAGATTGTTTAACAACATATTGGCCAGATGAACAAGGTTGAATAATTTTATCTTTAAGTAAATCATTCACAATGTGTTGAGGTATTGTTAATAGAATCGAACTAACACAGGTAGGATCTTTTTGTTTTATCTTTTCTATCATATTAATAAATGTAGGAATGAAAGAATCGTCCATATAAAAACCTATTATATGTCTGTGAAGCATATATTTGTTACTCATCTCAAAAGTTTTCATGTTAGGAAGATTATTTTTGTTTGTTTTCCCACTCAAGGTAATCGCTTTCATTATCAATATTAGAAGTTATATCCAACGAAAAAGGGGTTTTATTATTTTTAAGACAAAATTCAGGAATCGACTGCTTATATTCTTGATCAAATAACTTTGTTTCTCTTGTGTCATAATCAAGCTTTTTAATTACATTTGGATGATGTTTTCTTTTATAATTTAGCTGATCAATTTGTTTTTGTAAAATGTCATTAATTTGCATTTTGACATTCATAAGGTAAGGCATGAAATGCATGAAAATACTCTTGTTTAGAAATTAATTTAGCATTAATATGTATAGGTGTTTTTGTTTTTATAATAAAAATGGATTTTAAATGTAAATTTTAAAGTGTGGAGTACTTGCAATACTCTGCACTCAAGTTAATGGTTATATAAATAAAAATATATTTATGTAAATGACGAGTATAGGTCCTTGGTTTTTCTTATTCTTATATGAACAATGTATTTTTTAGAAAAAAAATAGATAAAAATATATTTATGTTAATGTAGTAATATAGAACCCGCCATAGTTTTAAAGCGAAGGCGGGTATCATAACAAGCTAGGAAGACTTTCTGAATAGGACATTAATTTTATTTATGTGAATAAGGGGATTCAAGCCAAGATCAGAAATGTTAATAATTTCGTCATTATCAGTAAGATACAAATGATTAGGAAGTAAAAGAACAATTTTATTAATATCCATAAAAATCTCTTGTTGCCAAGGAGAAACTCGAGAACTGGGCTGAATAGGCATGGAATCATTATAAGTAGGAGTGATTTTTCTTCCAGTAGTAAAACTAAAATGATCAGGAAAAAAAGGTTCATTAATCATGGAACAAATAACTTTCATTATATTAAAAGCCTCAATTTCATTACGAGTATAAGTAGTCGTTTTCCATTCGTGTATAGAAATAAAATTACCCCTGATAGGACCAGACCAATATTTTAAGTTAGGAACATCAAGTAGACATCTTTGCTTTAGTGCAGGAATATATCCAAACTAAAGGAAAGAGTGCATTAATTTTGCTTGAATTTGCGTCTTTTTGCTATTTGAAGTTTCTTCAGTTTCTTTAAAATGGAAAACCAAAGTAGGGAAAAACTTTGTATTTGATTTCCATCTGAAATAACTTTCACCAACTATTTCATTACAAACTTGTTGACCTATCCGCGCGGGCAACTGAGACAAATATTCCATTAATGAAGGCTCTTGTGAAGTCTTTGCTATAACAACTTGTAGCAATTCACGAATTTGTACCAAACTGAATTCAATCGCTTGTAACTTTTCCTTTATTTCTGTTATGTCATTTGTAGTCATTTTTTAGATAATGTAGAGTGTTTTGCCAATTGTAGTTGTATGCAAATGGAACAAAACTTGTAAAAGAACAACAAGCAATTTTTCGCAGTTGCATAAAACTACAAATTGGCAAATTGTCTTTGCTACCAAAGACGAAATGAAGCTTTGATGAACCATTGAATGAAAGGTCTTACGGCAGCTTTTGTTTCTTGGGGTCCAGAGTGTAACACTATTGGTGCACGACCACGATCTCGTTCGATTGCCAAAGAATCAAATGGTTGTTCATGTCTCCTCTCAGAGGTAGCAGGAGGTTGCCTCATCACAGCAGAAAATCTCCTTAAACCCGGAGGTGAATCTAATGCACTCTCTTGACGTTGTATCGGAGCGCTTGTACTAGGTCCAGCAGGCATTAGAGGGCGCATTGGATTGCTTTCAATTGCCCTCTGTGAGATAGCTTTCCATTCAGCCTGTTGACGCTCCAGTACAAAATCCGGCGGGGTGTCAGAAGACCTGCTAGATTGATCTCAGAAGACCTGCTAGATTGATCAGAGAGTCGAGTCACTTGACGGAAAGTATTACTCAGTGGAGGAATAGCAGACGCTGTTGGAAGAATAGCAGGCGCTGCAGGAGGTTGTTCTGAAACATTTGAGATTCTTTGAGCATCAAACCAATTCGTGAATGTGGGTTTCGCCACGAAAAATGGGAGTTGCATCAGCTCGGGCGTTAACTGTAACCCACCTTTCATTCCGAAAGTAATGGAAAATCGTTTTCCCCTGTGATTCTTGACAGTATTTACACTGTCACGGAGTTCCGCCCCTTGCGATTTTAATACATGAATAATTGACTCCTTGGTTTGAAGGACTAGATTCTCATTACATTGCTTCACTTCGTTCAAGTAAAGTGACAGTTTTTCGTCCAAAGTAAGTTTTCGTTTTGGCCTGAATTTATGCAATGCTGAATAAGTAGTGCTTACCACCATTCCAACTTTGGGTCCCACAAAGTTGCCAATCTTTGAATACAAAATGGCACCCGAAAAGGCAGAGAGAAGGCAAAGAAAAACTGACAAATTAGGCCCCGCTTTATTTTAAACAAGGGCTCCGTTTCCAACCAACCTGCAAATTGCAGCTAATGTTACTTCAGGTCTTGTAAAAACTATATCTAGAACGTGTGATGAACTTGGTTTGCTGTGAATCTTTTAGTAACAGAATTAATCTTATTATTAATAATTTCTCCTTTCCAAGTTTCAAGAAAATTAAGTTATGTACCTTTTATAGTAATGCTGAACTTTCTGCTTTATTTCCCACCTTAAAAGATTATGCTTCTTTAAAACATGCACAAGGCGATAAGCCTAGTGAAAAAATAAGCAAGTACAGAAGAGACACTAATAACTTAAATGCTATGGATATTTTAGGATCTCCTTTTGTTACTGGTTATCGTTACAAATTAAATTATCCTGTGGATATCTTAGATGCCAGACATATATATTCCCAATCTAATTTAGATGATCTAGGCAAAGGTTTAAGAATTCCTAAGGTTCATGGTATTGATTTTACAATCAAGAATGCTAACCAATGGTTAGAAGACTCTTCCGAATTGTTTTTAGATTATGCTTCTATCGATGCTGTTATACCCGTTGAAGCTATTATCAATATGCATTTGTGTAAAAACAATTTAGCTATTAAATTAGCTGAACAAGATATATTAATGGATAGTAAAGAACCAGACATGAAACGCTTCTTAGCTAAGAGTTTTTTAACTACTGCAAGTATTGCTGATAATCTGATATACTTAGCTCTTAAAAAACAAGGTGTGCTATTAGACTTTAAAGAATTCCAGAGATGGGACGAATTTAAGTTACCATATCAAGCAGCTAAAACTAAAGGTGGTTTGAATAAGGTGTTTGTTATAACACCTACTTTAATTGAGAACGTAGATCAATATGACATTTCAGGTGCTTATGCTACTGCCATGAAAAACGTAAAACTTCCTTTATCTGAACCTATAGTAATAGGTTCTCATATAGCTCCCATAAAGATCTTGGCTCAGAAATTAGATAGTGATGAGGTCCAACATGCTTTAATTAATCTATCTTTTGAATTAAATGATGATTCCACAGAATGGGAAAGACCTTTAATCATTTATGATTACGAAAACAATGTCGGTTTCACTGGAGCTAAAACAGATAAAAATCAATGGTTTACTTTATTAGAAATATTAGCATTAGCTGAAATAAATCCTGACATAGAAGTGGAGGTGATTCAAGGATATATCTCGACAAATGAAAGAACTAAATCATATGTAGATATAGCGGATTTATATAATGCTTTTAAGATTCTAAGAAAAGAATATAAATCTAAAGGTGTTGAAGGAGATGCAATGCAAACTACCATTAAGTTAGTTGGTAATGCTGGTTATGGTAAGACACTACAGAAAAAAAGTATTTTAAATACAGGTTTTGTAGATAACTCTATACTTACAAACTCTCCTATTTCTGTAGATACACATTCAAATATTTCACAATCAAAAATATATTCAAGTGTATGGGGTAATGCTATTACTGCATATGTAAGAGCTGTTTTAGCTATAACAGCTTATCATAATAAAGCTTATATGGCGGTAACAGATAGTATTGTTTGTGATCATGCGAAATTCATACCATCGGCTAATATTCACAGTAATTATAAAAAGCTTAAACAAGCTTTAAACGATATTAGTTGGGAGTGTGATTTTACCAATGTCAATTTTGTCATACACAAAGAACGTGATTATTATTCTTTTACTATTAAAAAGAATTGTAATAGAGATATCATAAAAGATTTAAAAAGTGGTGTGCCAGGTGTGCCAGGTGTGCCTGTCTTTTTTCTGGTTTTAGTAACTTTTTGCGGAAACGGATGCAATTCTGCAAAAATTACTAATTTTTCTTTATTTGTTTCGTTCAGCAACTTACTCATTTCCTTGCATAAAAAAAGAATTTATGCAATAATTACCACCTACAGAGTTTTTATCAAATTTTTTCAAAAAAATTTTAAACTATTTTGTTTAGTTGCCGAAAATTGGTTAGTTTCGTTTTTCATACAAATTTGAGGTTTATCTCTGTATCAGAAACTTCTATAAATTGGTTGAAGCTTTAAGTACTGCGGTTATTTGACGATTTATGACAATAAAACAAGATCTCTTTTTACAGCTTTTATTTCAACTTCAATGATGTTTTTAAAAAAATTTTAGCTATGATTTCTTTATTTTACTACTGGGAGGAAAAAGACCATCATCTACAATAATTTAGTTTCTATCCATCTTTTCACTACTAGGATTGCTCCGTGGCAAATTATTGCTGATATGATTTTTTTTATTACATCCATATCAACCTAAATCATTGTTATAGATAGAAGACCTTCAAATAACACTTCATAATACTATATGACCTGTCATAATCATAATATTTTTATTATTTTTTACTACCTCCCTTCGTTTTGGGACTATGGAAAAGGTTGATTACTTTCAACTTTCAAACTTTTATTGGTAATAAAATTATCATCAATAAAAGACTTTGGTTCCAGCTAAAAATGTAGTTTATTGATTTTTTTAGATTTTCTTTAAACAAATAGTTCTCAGAGTATCAAGATTGAATCTTGATTGTATATAAAGATTGGTAATTGATCGGTTTTAATATAGTATACTACCAAAGCTAGCCTTGGTGGTGAAATGGTAGACACGCGAGACTCAAAATCTTGTGCTGAAAAGCTTGGAGGTTCAAGTCCTCTCCAAGGCAAATAAATATCATATATGTGAAAATTATTGTACCTTTTTCTAATTTAATATTATTTATTTTTGTGCTAATCAAAATTTAATAAATTTATTTTACTGATAGTTTTTGTTTTTTACCATTCATCTATTAATATAAATTAATGTTGTAATAACGAAATTACATCAAAGGTTTTCTATTTTACAAAATTCAATAGGCATTGATTTCTGTGGAATAGAAAACATCAGTTTTCAAATATATTTTATATTATTATTAATAAATTAATTTTCTACATTATGGAAGTAAATATCCTTGCAGTTATTGCTACTGCTTTATTTATTATTATCCCTACAGCATTCTTAATCATTTTGTATGTGAAAACAGAAAGCCAAAGTAGTTAATTTTGTATAAGCACAAAAATAATTACTCATATATATATATATGGTTAATACATACTATATATATATGTATGAACCATTAGAAATATAAATTATTCACTTTCAAGTGAATAATTTATATTTCTAGTATATTACTGTGACTTTCATTAAGTCCAAACCATTGCTTTGGTTTAATAAACACACAAACTCTTTCAGTTGAAATCTGAAGCAAAGTAACAACTATTTAGAAAAATCAATTTTAATTGGAAATATTTTACTTTATTGTTTAATAAAAATTAAAACTTACATTCTCTAATTTGATGATGTATAGTATAAGCAATTTCTTTTATTTTGAAAAAGATCTATAAGTATGATTCATTTAGAATTAGGACCTAGTACGATTGTTGGTGTAGGATTATCTGTCGTAGGTTTACTTTTATATTACTTAAAAATCAATAGGCCTGATGTATCTAGAGGTGTGATTTGAAATGTATGTGCTAATAAATATGTCTTAAAACAGAAAAAGCAGCTTTTATTCAACATTGTATCTCCAAAAGATTCAGTGAAACTTGAATAATTTTATTATTTCTTAATGCTAAAAAAGTAAAATAATAGTAAAAGAAGAGTTCTATGATAAATAAATTATATGATAAAACTTCGAAATGTCATAATACGTATCGTATACTTCTAACGTATAAACTATCAAATGAATACTACAAAGTTCTATGAAAAACTGCTTGTATGAAGCATATCCTCTAAAGTATGCTGAATCTGTATAAACAAACAGTGGAGTATAAATTTTATCTAAAGATCTTTTGTAAAAAAACATATACAGACAAATTGTGCGATAAATTAACAAATAACTTATTGGTAAAAGATAGTCCAAAAACACTTTATTTTTGTAAATAAAATTGCAGTCAAGTATATTAGGACCAAACAATGAAATTTTATATAAAACAATTGTGTAAAAATTTATTTTGTATGAGCTAAGAGAGATTAAAGTCTCATACTTTGTTCTAAGGGGGGAAAACTTTCATAAGTCGACCTATCTCTATATTATGATTTACTTTTTTCTTCAATCGGACTCTTGTGTGGCGGTATTTTAATTTTTCAGGGTTGGCGGTTAGATCCTATTTTACTATTATGTCAAATACTGTCTTGTGGAACAGCTATATTTTTTATAGGAGAAAGTGTTTGGTTACGTAAAACTATACAAATATATAGTAAACCGAATATTTATGATTTAACAATTCAAAAATCTAATATCGTGTTTGATTATGAAAAACAAATTATCCAATATTTGTATGATAGAAAACTATCTTTATATAATATAACAATTCCTCACTGGGAACAGATAGATTATACGGCTCCTATTGAATATTATGAAGTAGATTCAGGTTTTTTAAATTCAAATATAAATATTTATTTTATAGATTGATAAAAACATGAAATTTATTTAAAGAAATTTCGTTTTTTAATAGGAATATTTGTATAAAAAATATAAATTTATCAAGCATGATAAGATTATCAATATTTATCATGCTTGATAAATTTATATAATAAATATATAGCGTATTACAATCCACTCCTTCCCCAAACTACTAGAGATAAAGAAAAAGTAAAAACTACCATTAAAGAAGCCCAGCCAAGACTAATAATATCCATAATAAAATCCTTGAATGGTTAATAAAAAATAATTATATAAGTAATAATATCAAGGGTTTGATTAACTGCCAAGAGGTTTTTAAGTTTGAATTTTCAAGAGTAGAAAAATATAAATCATACTTTAAATTAGCACTTGTATGTTTTATTAAAATCACTTATACTGTACTAGTGGGGTTTACTCATGATGAATCTAAATAGAAATAAGGTGTCAGGCTATACTATAGAGCAGCACAATTGAATTTATGATAAAGCATGAAGTATTTCCCCCATATTCCAATAAATGATATTGTTTAAAAATTAAAAACATAAGATTGAATTGATCTTATTCACCTTTATTTCTTAAACAATAAAAAAGCTAGAATCCAATAATTTTATATTATTGAAAAATTTTTATGTATATGCATTATATATAAGAAACGTTAATAAAGGCGACACCCAGATTTGAACTGGGGATCGAGGATTTGCAATCCACTGCCTTACCACTTGGCCATGTCGCCTTTATTTATTTTTTAAAAAATAAATATTAAACAATAACCATACCATTAGAATTTGATTCAGTCAATTGGTTTTGTTATTTTTTGTGATTCTAATAATTTATTTCAGCTAAGAAGTTCTAGATAATCCAAAGAATATGCGATAAAAATAGTATCTATCCAATATATAGAAAGGCTCAATAGAATATGATAGAAATAGTATTGAATATAAAAAACATCGAGGAGGGTATATGTTAAGTCTCGATAAGGATAAAAGTATGTTTATATTGCCGGATTTTCTGCAAATTCAAGTAGAAAGTTTTTGCCTTTTTTTGGATAGTTATATTTATGGAGAATTGAAAAATTTTCCGGTCATTAAAGATTCTGGTCAAAGATTAGAATTTAAACTACTGGCTGATAGTTATCGTATAGGTGAACCTATATTAACGGAAAGAAAAGCAATTTGTAATGCAACCACATATGCAGCGGACTTATATGTACCATGTCAATTAACAGATACCCAAAGTGGTGAATCTAGAACTCAAACTATATGTTTGGGGAGTTTACCGTTAATGACTTCTCGTGGTACATTTATTCTTAATGGTATATCTTGGACTGTTGTAAGTCAAATATTAAGAAATCCAGGTATTTATTATACATTAAATAGAGACGGAATTTATATAGCTAATATTCTCTTTTCAGATTTGGATAAAAGACTTAAATTAGAACTTGACAAAAAAGGACGTTTGTGGGTTCGTATTCGAAGACATAAAATTAATTTATTGTCTTTATTGGTTGGTTTAGGTTTAGATATAGACAAGATTCCTGATTGGTTAAGATCTCGTACTAAAGGTTTAAATGAATTATTTTTCTCTGTAAAAGCTGAACGAGAACGAGAACTTAAAATCCTTTACAATCAACTTCCTGGCCCTAAACCTAAACCAAACTCTGTACTTATTTTCCAACAAGTACGCCAATTATGTAATCAAGTTTATCAATTGGGGCCTATTGGTCGTTTGAATTTGAATAATAGACTCGGTTTAAGTATTTCTTTAGAAGAAAATTGCTTACTTCCTCAAGATTTAATCGCAGCAGCATATTATCTAATCAAAGTAAGTTCTGGTATGGGACATCTTGATGAAATTGATCATTTAAAAAATAAACATGTAAACTCTGTTGCAGATTTGTTGCGTAAACAATTAAAAAATTCTTTACTAGATCTTCAAGCCCAAATACGCCGTGCTATGCGTAGAAATGTTCCTAAACGGTTACCTCCTCCAAAAAGCTTAATGATTTCTAGACCATTTACTACTACTTTTAATCAATTTTTTGGTTCTCATGAATTAATTCAATTTTTAGATCAAACTAATCCTTTAGCCGAGATAGCACATAAACGTAAATTAAGTTTTTTAGGACCTGGCGGATTAACGCGAAGAACAGCTAGTTTTCGTGCAAGAGATATTCATCCTAGTTATTATGGACGTATTTGTCCTATAGAAACATCAGAAGGAATGAACGCAGGTGTAATCTGTTCATTGGCAACTTGTGGAAAAGTTAATGCTGAAGGAGTTATACAAAATCCATTATATCAAATATCAGGAATAACAAAAGCACAAAAAACAATTTTTGTTCGAGCAGGAGAAGATGAACGCCTTAGAATTGGTACAAATAATCGGCTTGCTATAGGTCAGACATGGCAAGATCGTTCAACTTCTGCTCAATATCAACAAGAGTTTATTCAGACATCTTGGGATCAAATTCATCTTAGAAGTTTATTACCTATTCATTATTTTTCTGTAGGAGCATGTTTAATTCCATTTTTAGAACATGATGATGCAAACCGTGCATTAATGGGTTCTAATATGCAGCGTCAAGCAGTGCCTTTAACAATACCAGAAAAACCAATCGTGGGAACAGGTCTTGAAGCTCAGGTAGGCTTAGATTCTGGAACTGTTCTTACAGCTAAAAAAGATGGAAAGATTATTTATCGAGATAGGCAAATAATTCAACAAATTACAAATAATAATACCATACTAACAATTAACTTACTTAATTACGAAAGATCAAATAATGGTACTTGCATACATCATAAACCTATAATAAAAATAGCAGATTTAATAAGAAAAGGTCAATTATTAGCAGATGGTGCTACTACTGTAGGAGGCGAATTATCTCTAGGCAAAAATGTTTTAGTAGCATATATGCCTTGGGAGGGATATAATTTTGAAGATGCAGTTTTAATTAATGAACGGTTAATTGATGAAGATATTTATACCTCTTTGCATATTGAAAAATATGAAATATCTGCGCAAGAAACAGACCAAGGAGTGGAAACTATTACAAGACAAATTCCTCATTTAGAAAAGTATGTATTGCGACATTTAGATAAAAATGGATTAGTCTGTGTAGGTTCATGGGTAATAACAGGAGACGTTTTAGTAGGTAAATTATCTCCTTTAGGAGGAGAACATTCGCCCCGTTCTCCAGAGGGAAAATTATTAAAAGCCATCTTTGGTGTTCAAGCTGTTACTACTAGAGAAAGTTGTTTAAAAGTACCACCAGGTGGTGGTGGATTAGTCATAGATGTAAAATGGATAACACATCAAAATGGGTTACCAGATACTATACATGTATATATCCTACAAAGTAGAAAGATTCAAGTAGGTGATAAAATAGCAGGTCGACATGGAAATAAAGGAATCGTTTCTCGAATATTACCCAGACAAGATATGCCATACTTGCAAGATGGCACTGCAGTGGATATGGTTCTTAGTCCATTAGGAGTTCCTTCACGAATGAATGTTGGCCAATTATTTGAATGCTTATTGGGTTTAGCTGGCAATTTATTAAATAAGCATTATCGAATTATGCCTTTTGATGAAAGATATGAGCGAGAAGCTTCGCGAAAATTAGTTTTTAGTGAACTTTATAAGGCTAAGGAAAATATTGGATATCCATGGCTTTTTGAACCTAATAGTCCTGGAAAAAGTCAATTGTTTGATGGAAGAACAGGAGAAGTTTTTGATCAACCGGTTTTAGTTGGTAAAGCCTACATGATGAAATTAATTCATATGGTGGATGATAAAATTCATGCACGTTCGAGCGGCCCATATGCTTTAGTAACTCAACAACCTCTGCGAGGAAGATCAAATCGAGGGGGACAACGAGTAGGAGAAATGGAAGTCTGGGCTCTAGAAGGTTTTGGGGCTGCACATATGTTGCAAGAAATGTTAACTATTAAATCAGATCATGTCATAGGACGTTCAAAAGTCTTGGGCAGTATTGTATCTAAAGAAATAATTCCAAAAACTACAAGTCCAGTAGATAGTTTTAAATTATTAATTAGAGAATTACGCTGTTTAGGCTTAGAAATTAAACACCACATAATTTCTCAAAACGATTTAGTCATATACGATTCACACATATAAGTAATGGGATCATTTATAAATGTATTTATGTGCAATCTGAATTTTCCTGAATGAAGTCATATCAATTAAATTATATTCAACATAGAAAAAATTTTATGGCACACTCAAATAATTATCAGTTTGTTCAGATAGGATTGGCCTCTCCTGAACAAATCTTTAGTTGGGCAGAGAGAGTTTTACCTAATGGAGAAATTGTGGGACGCGTTACTAAACCTCATACAATACATTATAAAACCCACAAGCCAGAAAGAGATGGATTATTTTGTGAACGTATTTTCGGACCTGTAAAAAGTGGAACCTGCAGTTGTGGTAAATATCAAGGTATTTCTACTAAAGATATAGATCATCCAGATTTCTGTGAACAATGTGGTGTAGAATTAACAGATTCAAGAGTCAGAAGACATAGAATGGGATATATTAAATTGGCAGCTTTAGTAACTCATGTGTGGTATCTGAAAAGTCGTCCTAGTTATATTGCTCATTTATTAGAAATGCCTCTTAAAGATATAGAAAGTTTAGTATATTGCGATGTGTGACTTGGTAAAAACTTTGTTTAGACAGATATTTTAAAATCTGTAACCTATAAAAAAAAAAGGGGTTCTCTATGCCGAGATAAAATAAACAATTAACATTTATCAAACTCGGTTCATACAAGTTCTATTATTGCTTGAAATGAGAAATATCTATGATCGATATATTCATAAAATTAAACTCCGTCAAATCATCGTAACTTATTTTTCTACCGAATAAAATTGTGTTCAATAGGCTAACATTATCGCATGTAATGCCTACTAACAGAAGTGCACCGGAGTAATACATCGTTCTTCAGATAAAAATAAAACATCAAAGTAAAAACAAGCTAAATCATTTAAGTTAATAATTATATTTTTTAAAAACAATATAGTATATTTCAGAAGTATGATATAAGATAGCTCAAAATGTCAATTTTTGTTTTAGTCTCAAAATATTATTTGGAGGGAGCAAACTTGAGCAATTAGTAGCAATAATAGTAATAAATAGTTTTATTCATATTTAAAGAATGTAAGATTTAATTTTCTAGTCCTATAAATTTTATTTTATATATTCTTTATTTGAAAAATCTATTTATAGATTTGCTATCTGAGTCGTATGATGAAAAAGCATCAAGTACGATTCTCAGGGGGGACATAGTCTTATAAACTATGTATCTATCCCACTTGTTTTATGATTGGACCTGGTCTTGGTTCCAAATTTAGGCTATTAGGAGCTTTTTCTCAAGGTGCAACTGAATTTGCAAATAAGAAAGCATTAACGCGTAAACGATTTTTAAGACGAAAATACATACAAGCACCCAAAATATTCAAAAGTCGCATTTCTAATGATTGTATTTTATTTCAAAAGATTAAGACAGCACGTAAAAATATGCTAAAAAGATCTTTGGAGTCTTTTATGGAACCCAAGCTTACATGTGGTTCTTTTGTTGCTTTTTGGCTTAGATCATTAGAATTATATCTTGGCAAATGGTTTAATATATATCAAAGTAGAGAAATATCTACTGGAGCTGATGCAATTTATAAAATGCTCATTAATATGAATTTAGAAATTAGGATTTCTCAACTTTTTAAAAAATGGGAAAAATTAGCACAACAAACTGAAAAAATATGGGATTCCAATTTAAGTGACTCCATCAAAATTGAACCTAATATAGATATTCAATCAGAAAAAGGTGTAATAATAAGATGTTTGAAAATTATCAAACATCTTATTAAAGCTAAAATTCAACCACAATGGATGATATTATCAGTATTGCCCGTATTACCTCCTGACTTAAGACCTATAGTCGAATTGAAAGGAGGACAACTTATTAGTTCAGATTTAAATGAATTATACAGAAAAGTATTATTTAGAAACGAAGAACTTTTAACTTGGCTTTCTTTTTATCAATGGTCTATTCCACCTGCAGGTTTAGTAGCACGATTACAAAGAGAATCGTTACAACGAGCTGTAGATGCTCTTTTAGCTAATGGTATGGGAGCGCGTCCTTTAAGAGATATCAACAAACGAGCTTATAAGTCTTTTTCAGCTTTAATTACGGGTAAAAAAGGAAGATTCCGTGAAAATTTATTAGGTAAAAGAGTTGATTATTCTGGTCGTTCAGTTATTGTAGTAGGGCCTTCTCTCGCATTACATCAATGTGGTATACCTAGAGAAATTGCAATAGAACTATTTCAACCTTTTATTGTTAGAGAATTAATTGATAAACTTTTAGTTCCTAATTTGAGAGCGGCTAAAAATATGATTCAAAACAAACAACCTATAGTCTGGAAAGTATTACAAGAAGTAATTAAAAATCGTGTCGTAGTTTTAAATCGAGCACCTACATTACATCGTTTAGGTATACAAGCTTTTCAACCTATATTAGTAAAAGAACGCGCAATTCATTTACATCCTTTAGTATGTGCAGGCTTTAATGCTGATTTTGATGGAGATCAAATGGCTATTCATGTCCCATTATCTTGGGAAGCTCAAGTAGAAGCTAGGGTACTCATGTGGTCTCAAGCTAATTTATTATCTCCAGCTACAGGTAATGCTGTAGCTGTTCCAAGCCAGGATATGTTATTAGGTAATTATGTATTAACGTTAGAACCTAATTATGGAATTCATGGAATGCGTTATTTCAAAAATCGAATGACTAATGCGCTATTTAAAAAAAAAATTCCTGTATTTTATCATTATGATCACGTATTAATGGCATTACACCAAGCACATCTTATGCCATCTTCAATTTTATGGTTACGTTGTCAAACAAGCGATATAACAGTTGTTTTTCCTCGTGAAGGTCCTATTGAGATGCAATATGAATCTTGTGGAACTTCTTTAAGTGTGTACGAACATTCTCAAATTCGTAGTAATACAAAAGGTTATTGTATACATAGATATATCTTGACCACTGCAGGACGTGTTGCATTTAATCAACAAATTAGGCAAGCTATTGAAGAACATATTAAACAAGCGAAATTATAGACAATTTTTTAAAAATGGTGTTTTGATAAAAAGAGGGCGCGGGTGGGTTGCTCTTATGATGTACAATAACTTTCCAAGTTAAATCTTATGAATTTTTTATTCCATAATTACGTATGGGACAACTCGCCATAAAATGTAAAAACATGATATTTCACAACCAAGTCATGGATAAGGGGAGTATGAGACAACTTATTGGACGACTTGTGGCTTACTTAGGAGATGAATGTACTGCACGTATTTTAGATCAACTAAAATCGCTTGGATTTAGATACGCAACTCAAGCAGGAATTTCTCTAGGTATAGATGATTTATTAACAACACCTTCCAAAACTTGGATTATACAAGATTCGGAACATCAAATTTGCACATCAGAAGAGCAGTATTTGCGTGGTTGTATACATTCTATAGAAAGATTACGACACGTAGTAGAAACATGGCATACAACTAGCGAATATTTAAAACGTGAAATGCATCCTCATTTTAGATCTACAGATCCACTCAATCCAGTACATATGATGTGTTTTTCAGGGGCTAGGGCAAGTACATCTCAGGTACATCAACTAGTTGGTATGAGAGGCCTTATGGCAAATCCCCAAGGAAATATTATAGATCTTCCTATACAAAGTAATTTTAGAGAAGGTTTATCGCTTACTGAGTATATTATATCTTGTTATGGTGCTCGTAAAGGAGTCGTTGATACTGCTGTACGAACTGCTGATGCAGGATACCTTACTCGTCGTCTTGTAGAAGTAGCACAACACGTAGTTGTATCTCATCGTGATTGTTCTACAATTCAAGGGATTTCTTTACGCCCAATACGAATTTCTTCTGGTTCTACTTTACACCTTCAAGATAGATTGATTGGGCGTGTACTTGCAAGACATGTATATCATTTTAGTGGACGTTGTATTGCTGTTCGTAATCAAGATGTTGGTCCAGATTTGGCTATTTGTTTAACTTCTATTAAAAACGATAATATCATGGTTCGCTCTCCTTTGACTTGTCAAAATATGCCAAAAGTATGTCAACTATGTTATGGTTGGGATCTAAGTTATGGAGGATTAGTAGAATTAGGTGCTGCTATGGGTATAGTAGCTGGCCAATCTATAGGAGAACCTGGTACACAACTTACTTTAAGAACTTTTCATACTGGAGGTGTTTTTACTGGTGATATCGCAGAACATGTACGAGCCCCTTTTAATGGAGTAATTCATTTTGAAATGCATTCGCTTCAACCTACTCGAAATCGACACGGAAGACCTGCATGGACATGTTATCAAACTTTACCTGTTACTATACAACATAAAAGTGGCAAAAAACATTGTTTAGATGTACCTCAACATAGTTTACTTGTTGTTAGAAATAAACAATATGTTCAATCCAAACAAGTGATTGCTGAAGTTCGTACTACTAAAACCGCTCTAAAACAAACAGTACAAAAAGATATTTATTCTCCCATTCAAGGAGAAGTATACTATCAATATACAAGTTTACGCATGTTTTGCACTAAACAGCGTTTTTTCGTGAAAAATTATAAACCTCTTAGCTCTTTACTTAATTTCACATATTCTTATAATCATAGTAGTGCAATAGCAAATAAGACCAGTTACGTGTGGATATTATCTGGGGAATTAAGTGAAATTTTTAGACAAGATCTTGGTATTTGCTTTTACAAAACCCAGGATTATATACAAACTAGCGTTTGTATAGGGAAAGAAAGTCCTCTTATAAATAACAATGAAAATTTCTTTAAAAATGTTTTTTCTAGACATCGTATAATGCTAAATAATCTGAGATTATCTCATATCATAGGTATTCATAACGGAGCTATATATACTATACGAAAACAACAAAAATGTGTATTAATGTTACGTTCTGTAGATCATTTTAAAATCTCGATTTGTAATATAAATAACAAAATAAATGAATTACAAATCAACAAAAAATTGACTATTTCTTCTGTTAATCAAGTAAATAGTCATAAAAACTCTAAAATATCGTCCTCCATTGACTTACAAGATTATCATAAAAATATCATAGAAAATCAAAGAACACTTATCCAATGTTTTTCATTAGGCAGACTAGTAAAATGTGATTCTAAAATACAATTTTTCGGGTTTCCTATTTATAGACATTTATTTTATCTAAACTTTCTGCATCAATCTTTTAAAAAAGGTACTGACAATAAATATAAATTTATTTACAATGGGGTTTTCGTTGATGAAGCTATGGTTACTCATACATTAAAAGTTGATACTATATATAGTAGTTTATTAATTTGGTTGTATCAATTTGAAAAATCTAATTTTTTATTAAGTAAACGTTATCATTTAAATTTGGGTCAATTTGTATGGAGAGGAGCTGCAACTGTATTTTTTGGAGTTTTGCCTGAATCAGGACAAGTTCTTGCTATATGGCAATACCATCTTGTTATTCGCCTAGCTAAACCCTATTTAGTTCCTGTAGGAACTACAGTAAATGCTTATCATAAACAATTAATTCATCAAGGAGATACTTTAATGAATTTTATTTATGAAAGGCTGAAATCAAGTGATATTGTACAAGGACTTCCAAAAGCTGAGCAATTGTTAGAAGCTCGCCTTGGTAGTAGAGTAGTTTCTCATCTAGATGTACGTTTTAATACTTTAATAAATCGAGTAAAATATAACCTTGATAAATATGTTAAATGTTTGATGGATATTGATTTTATGTTATCGCAAGTATCTACAAATAGATCTCGAGCAGCTTTTATTAATAGTCAAATAGAAACTGTAGATCAGGTTCAAACAGTTTATTTATCTCAAGGAGTACGTATTTCTGATAAACATGTAGAAATTATTGTACGTCAAATGACTTCCAAAGTAATCATTGTAGAAAACGCTGATCCTACTTCTACTTCCGTTAAAGGCATTGTGAGAGTAGCATATCCTCATGAAGCTACAGGTGTCTTTTTCCCAGGGGAACTTATTGATTTATCAAGAGCAGAAAGCATTAATCGTGTGCTTTCGAAACCAATTGCTTGTAAACCAATATTATTAGGAATGACCAAAGCTTCTTTAAATACAAATAGTTTTTTATCTGAAGCAAGCTTTGAACGCACTATAGCAGTGCTTAGCAGATCTGCTCTTCAAGGAAGAACTGATTGGTTAAAAGGGTTGAAAGAAAATGTGTTAGTAAGTAATATAATCCCGGCAGGGACAGGATGTGAACAGGTAAATTCGCAAACTCTGTTATATAATAAGCAAAAAATATCTATTTTCGAATTTTCTTATCAATTGTCTAATACAAAAATTAGACGTAATATTCCTTCTTTAAAAAATAAAGTTATAAATCGCAAATTATTTCATGATAATTTAAGACAAAGTACTATCAATCGATCAACCAATATTTTTTCGCAATATAAAATAAATATAGAAAAAAGTCCCTCTTATATCAGGGGATCAAATATTTATGACATTTTGGATAAAATGCCATAAATTATTTATATTCATTTATAAAAAGAAGATTCTTATTATAATTACACTATAAAAATAATTCTAAAATTATTGATATTTGGAGTTTAATTAGAATGTGACATTATATATTCAATATCGATTATATATAAGTTCACATAAAATAAGTTCAAACAACTTCATATTTTATATATGAACTATTTTCAATAACTTTTTACCTTAACCAAATTATGAGAGAAATATACTGGAATATTAGTTTAAAAGAAATGATGGATGCTAAAGTCCATTTTGGCCATCAAGCTCGCAATCCTAAAATGGCACCATATAGCAAAAAACGAGGTCGAATTCATATTATCGATTTAAATCAAACAGCCCGTTTATTATGTGAAGCATGTGATTTTTTAGCTAATGCAGCAAAACAAGGAAAACAAATATTATTAGTTGGTACTAAACATCAAGCTGAAGATCTTATAGCTGCAGCTGCTAAAAAAGCTCGATGTCATTATGTTAATAAAAAATGGCTTGGTGGAATGTTAACAAATTGGTCAACTATAGAAACTCGATTACAAAGATTTGAACAGCTTGAAATTCAAGAATCTTCTGGAATATTTAATCAACTTCCAAAAAAAGAAGCTGCTGTTCTTAAAAGACAATTAATCCAATTGCGAAAATCTTTAAATGGAATCAAATATATGACTGGATTACCAGATGTAGTGATTATTATTGATCAACAACAAGAAGCTACTGCTATTCAAGAATGTATTAAGCTTGGCATACCAACTATATGTTTAGTTGATACAGATTGCGATCCTGATCTTACAGATATACCAATTCCTGCTAATAATGATGCTAGATCTTCTATTCGATGTATATTAGATAAGTTAACTATAGCAATTAGAGAAGGTCGCAGAGGTATCTAAAATGTAACAGAGTTTATATGTTTTAACAGTATCAGTATAAAAACTATCTTAATAAAATCAGGTTTATACATATTGTGCTTTGATTTATTTACTCTTGTACATATATTATCAGAGTAGTATTCTAGTAAGGATAGTATTAATAAAGCTTCCGTGATGTAAAAATACATTGACTTTACTTATCTATATTAATATATAGAGAGACATTTTCCGAAGGATCTACAGTACTTCGTCAAAAAGTACTCGTGATTCAATTATTTAAAGCTTACAGTTTTTAACCACAATAATATGCAAATTACAGATTTTTCTATTGCTAGCCCAATTCCTTTATATGAACTATCAGGAGTTGAAGTTGGTCAACACTTTTATTGGCAAATAGGTGATTTTCAAGTTCATGCCCAAGTTCTTATAACTTCTTGGATTGTAATCCTAATTTTATTATTATTAGCATTTTTTGGAACTCGTAAATTAGAGACTGTACCTAACGGTGGACAAAATTTTGTAGAATATGTATTAGAATTTATTAGAGATTTAACTCGAACTCAAATTGGAGAAGAAGAGTATCGTGAATGGGTTCCCTTTATAGGTACATTATTTCTTTTTATATTTGTATCTAACTGGTCTGGGGCTCTTTTCCCTTGGAGACTAATTGAGCTTCCAAATGGTGAATTGGCTGCACCCACTAATGATATTAATACTACTGTGGCATTAGCTTTACTTACTTCTGTAGCTTACTTTTATGCAGGCTTACATAAAAAAGGGTTGAGTTATTTTAGTAAATATATTCAACCTACTCCTGTTCTGTTGCCAATTAATATTTTAGAAGATTTTACTAAACCATTGTCTTTAAGTTTTCGATTATTTGGAAACATTCTCGCAGATGAACTTGTAGTAGCTGTTCTTATTTCATTAGTTCCTTTAGTAGTTCCTATACCTATGATGTTTTTAGGTTTATTTACAAGTGCAATTCAAGCATTAATTTTTGCTACTTTAGCAGCTGCATATATAGGTGAATCTATGGAAGGACATCATTAAATATTTCTAATATAGAAAAAAAGATAAACAATATTGCAAAAGTTATAAGAATATTGTTTATCTTTTTTTTCTATATTAGAAATATTATTTTATAATTTATTTATTTTGTTCTAAAATAATAACTTTTTTTAATTATCAATCTATATAGAAATATACGGCAATCTATGTTATCATCAATATAAACCATATTTACTATCCTTGACTATAAGTTAATAGTATAGATATTAAATATTGTGATTTTTTCTATACAAAGTAGAAAAAATATATTTGAATCTAATTTAGTTATTCCATATTCCTTTTTTAGAATAAACAAATAAATACTTAATAAGTATTTAGGTATAAATAACAAAAAGGTTTATTCAAAAAACAGAAATAAAGTAGTTTTCTTTAAATAAAGGAGGTTTCTAAAGTGAAAATAGCAGTTTATGGGAAAGGAGGAATAGGGAAATCTACAACTAGCTGTAATATATCAATTGCTTTAGCAAGACGAGGAAAACGTGTATTACAGATTGGGTGTGATCCAAAACACGATAGCACATTTACTTTGACCGGTTTTCTGATACCAACTATTATAGATACTTTGCAGTCTAAAGATTATCACTATGAAGATGTCTGGCCTGAAGATGTAATTTATAAAGGCTATGGAGGGGTAGATTGTGTAGAAGCAGGTGGTCCACCTGCTGGTGCAGGATGTGGTGGATATGTAGTAGGCGAAACAGTCAAACTTTTAAAAGAATTAAATGCATTTTATGAATATGATGTTATTCTATTTGATGTTTTAGGAGATGTAGTATGTGGAGGTTTTGCAGCACCACTGAATTATGCAGATTATTGCATAATTATAACCGATAATGGTTTTGATGCATTATTTGCAGCTAATCGAATTGCTGCTTCTGTCCGAGAAAAATCCAGAACTCATCCATTACGCTTAGCAGGATTAGTAGGAAACCGTACTTCTAAGCGAGATCTTATTGATAAATATGTTGAAGCTTGTCCAATGCCTGTATTGGAAGTGTTACCACTAATTGAAGATATTCGTGTTTCGAGGGTGAAAGGAAAAACATTGTTTGAAATGGCAGAATCTGATCCAACTTTAAATTATGTATGTGATTTTTATCTTAATATTGCAGATCAGATTTTATCTCAACCAGAAGGAGTAGTTCCAAGAGAGGTGCCTGATCGAGAGTTATTTAGCTTATTATCTGACTTTTATTTAAATCCTACAATCTCTAATGTTGCTGGCGAAAATTCAGAACCTAATACTTTAGATTTTTTGATGGTATAAAAAAAACGGCTTTGATTTACTATTAATCAGAAGGAGATACTAATTATGTCATCAAGTAAAATATCTAACACACTTGCATTTGAATGTGAAACAGGCAATTATCATACTTTTTGTCCTATTAGTTGTGTAGCTTGGTTGTATCAAAAAATTGAAGATAGTTTCTTTTTAGTAGTAGGTACAAAAACATGTGGATACTTTCTTCAAAATGCCTTAGGAGTTATGATCTTTGCAGAACCTCGATATGCTATGGCAGAACTCGAAGAAGGAGATATTTCAGCACAATTAAACGATTATCAAGAATTAAGACGACTTTGTGTACAAATTAAAAAAGATAGAAATCCATCAGTAATTGTATGGATTGGAACTTGTACTACAGAGATTATTAAAATGGATCTTGAAGGAATGGCACCTAAGCTAGAAGCAGAAATTGGTATTCCAATTGTCGTAGCTAGAGCAAATGGATTAGATTATGCTTTTACTCAAGGTGAGGATACAGTATTAGCAGCTATGGCTCATCGTTGTCCTGAATATAATATATCTAACAATATTTCTTCAATAAACCAAGATCAAGCAATTAAGGGTTTATTATCATTTTTACCATTGAAAGCGAATCCAACTTTTACACAAAATAAAAGAACACGAAATCATCCTCCTCTAGTATTATTTGGATCTTTACCTTCTAGTGTAGCTTCTCAACTGACTTTAGAATTAAACAAACAGTCTATTGATGTTTCTGGATGGTTACCATCTCAGAGATATACAGAATTGCCTGAAGTGGGTAATGAAGTTTATGTATGTGGAGTAAATCCATTCCTTAGTAGAACAGCTACTACATTAATGCGTCGCAGAAAGTGCAAACTTATAGGTGCTCCATTTCCAATAGGTCCAGATGGAACTAGAGCTTGGATTGAAAAAATTTGTGCTGTTTTTGATATTAAACCTCAAGGTTTAGAGGAAAGAGAAAAACAAATTTGGAATGGATTAAAAGATTATCTTGATTTAGTTCGTGGGAAATCTGTTTTTTTCATGGGAGATAATCTTTTAGAGATTTCATTAGCTCGATTTCTTATACGTTGCGGTATGGTCGTGTATGAAATCGGTATTCCTTATATGGATAAAAGATATCAAGCAGCAGAACTGGCGCTGTTACAGCAAACATGTGAAGAGTTAGGAGTTCCTTTGCCTAGAATTGTAGAAAAACCTGATAATTATAATCAGGTACAGCGTATGCGCGAATTACAGCCGGATTTAGCTATTACCGGTATGGCCCATGCAAATCCTCTAGAAGCTAGAGGAATTAGTACAAAATGGTCAGTAGAATTTACTTTTGCTCAGATCCATGGATTTACTAATGCACGTGATATTCTTGAACTTGTTACACGTCCATTAAGACGTAATTTGAGTTTAGAAGAATTGGGTTGGGCTGGTTTAGTCAAAAAGGATAAAATTAACCTTTAAAGTCATAAAGACGCGTGTTAAAACTTATCTTTATCTTTGGAAAACTATGCTCTTAAAAGAGCGTATATTTTCCAAAGATAAAGACTAAATATTAAGAATTTTTTATTTTATGGTACGATAAAATAAAAAAATTCTTTGAAATCCGAAAATCTTTCTTATCTTAATTAAATCTTTTTTTCTGATATTATTCAGATAAGACTAAATTATGTTTCTTTAAATTTCATTGATCATAAAATTGACAAGCGAGCTATTCTATCCTATTTATAAATTTTTTTATCAAGGGGGTATTTTATGATTATCATTGCTCCCATGTTTTTCACTTTGGCGCAAGTTATTAATTTACCTGGAACATTAAGTTCAGGCTCATTAGTACTTTTTGGATTGTATTATGGGTTTTTAACTACACTTCCTCTTGGTACTTCTCAGTTATCATTTATACGTGCCTTGTTATTAGAAGGACACGGCAAAGAAAACCAAATATCTCCTTCTTTAGAAAACAATAATAAAATTCTGTCTTCTTCGGTTGGTGGTTTAATAATTGGGCAATTAATAGTTTTACTGTCAATATATTGTCCACCTCTTTATAGTTTTTGGTTTCAACCCTATACTCTAAGTGTTTTAATATTACCTTATTTATTGTTATGGTGGTATAGAATAAAACGTTTTGAACCTATGATAGGTTTTGCTCAAGAACAAAAAAGACATATTTCATTAGGAAGGAATCTATTTTTAGATTCTTTTTTCTTTCAATTATTGAATCCAGTTTTATTACCAAATCCTGTATTTCAAAGGTTAGTTAATATTTTTTTGTTTCGTTATAGTCATATACCATTTTTTTTGATTGGCGGCATTGTTGGTTTTTTAGGTGGACATACAGTATTTATCTTTTTAAGTTCGTTACTATTGTTACGCTTAGAACGTGATACACCTATAATTTATCGCTTACTTAAGCGAATGATTCATCAAATTTTTCCTCCTATCGTTTTTACTTTATGCCTAACATATTTAGGGAGGTCACCCATTTCTTCTTTTGTTGGTAAATTCTTAACTGAGCCACAACTTTTATATCAAAGACCATGGCCTGATATTATTTTTCATAATGATACGTGGAATCGACCATTGCGTTTAATCAATAAAAAACGATTTACTCAAAATAAAGGCAACAATAAAAAATACTTTTCTCAGTTTTTCTTTCATCCGTGTGTTAGTGATGGACACCAAAGATTGTTACATAATTTTCCTGAAAGTGTTTCTCTTATTCATAAAAATTTAGAAACATATTTGAATATACTTCCGATTAATTATGCAACAGAAGATAATATTTATAAAGAATGGCTTAGTTTGAAACTTATCAATAGAGAAAAGCTAAATAAAAACGTTTTTTATAAAGTCGAAGCGTTAGATAAAGGAATAGCAATAGAAGATGTAATAGAGAAAAAATTATCATCTTTTAATATATCTAAACAAATAGTTCGTAAAAATAATGATCCTCGTTTAAAACAAATAGTTTTTGGAAGAAAAATTCTTCAATCTTCTAAAGAAATGAATAACCCAAGACAAGAATCTTTTCATGAATTTAAACAACTTACTGGTGTCAAAAATACAGCAGCAAGTTCTATTAATAGTTTAAAACAAAATTCATTAAAAACGTGGATTTCACAAAAATATGAAACAATAGGGGGAAACATAATTGCTCCATGGTATACATTAGAAATTGATCCTAATGAAAACTTATACAAATGGATAGAAAAACGTTCTACAAATACACAAATTTTAACACAACAAAAATTCAATTGGGAGATATTTTTAGAAACTTGTCATCCCTTACTTATTCAAAGTGGTGGATTAGTCAAAGATTCTGTATATAAATGGAGATTTTCTTTAACAAATATAGAATTACCTATATTTGACTTAATAAAATGCAATGGAAAATCAATTAGATCATTTTTCAATTTATCTCAATATAATTTGAAACATGGTAGATACATCGACTTTTTGGACATGTATAAACCAATGCCTTTATGGAAACCAACTAGCCCACAAGACATTTTCAAAGGAGGTTCCGGTCGTTCTAAACGAGCTAATTTTTCTAGAGGACTTTCCCAAGATGTAATGCGTGCAAAACGTCGTAAAGCATTATTATTGTATGCTTTGCAGAATAAACTTCATGCTCCTTTTTTTGTACGTATTGGCAAAGAAGAATCTACTAATGCCTTAAAATCAAGTGAATTTAATTTACAAGATAGGTCACGAGATTTAACAGTAGATCCAACACAAGCAGCTTCTAGTATAGCAAAAAGATTTGATTTTATATTCTCTCATTTGGTGAGAGGTTTTTTACTAACTATACAATCTTATTTCAGAAAATATATCAAATTACCTATTTTTATCATTTCAAAAAATATTGCTCGTTTAATGTTATTTCAAACGCCAGAATGGAAACAAGACTGGCAAGAATGGTCGCAAGAAATATATATTCGATGCTTATATGATGGTACAGACATATCTACCAATGAACGTTTATCTAAAACTAGAAAACTTTGGACAGAAGGTATGCAGATTAAAATAATTTTTCCTTTTCATATCAGACCATGGCATAAATCATCTTTAACGGAATTTAAAATGGATGATAGCTTGAATAAATATAATATAAATAATAAAAATAGAAAAGTAATAAATAACGATGTTTATTTAACTATATGGGGACAAGAAACTGATATACCCTTCGGTAAGATTAAACGAAAACCTTCTTTTTGGAAACCTATCAACAAAGGATTGCAGATAGTGTTATTACGTCAAATAAAAAATAAATTGTCTGGTGTCTTAAATATTTACAAAAATATATCTTGCCTATTTACAGATAAATATAAATTACTTGATAAATACTTTAAAACCTTTACTGAATATTTTTGGTTATTTCAAAATAAAATAGCTGTATTTGTCAATGGTAATACAACAGATTCTCAAAAATTCAATAATTCTATTTCGACAAATAAATTAATAAGTATACCTGAATCAAAAGCATATACGATTACAACTTTACAAAAAAATGATAATTTTTTTAGAAGTGATATATTAACTAATAAAGTTGAAGACAAAAAACAACTATCACAAGAAACACGATCATCTAACCCTGATTTCAACAATCTCAAAGATATGTTGGTTACAGAACAGCCATTTTTACATATGGCTGATAGTAATTTATCAAAACAAACTGTGCTTAGCATTTCAGACAATAAAATTTATTTGTCTGATTTGGATATCAAAAAACAGTTACTTGACTCTGGTCAAAAAGATTTAACAAATTTAATTCAGAATGACTTGGTTAATACTTTAACTTCTTCTATAAAACTAAAGCGATATGCATTAGTTCGCTCGACAAATATAATTAATAAAAAATTAAAAGTATCTCGATTTAAAATACATTTGATTTCATTAGAATCTCGTAAAGCCTTTCATTACAATATAATTGAAATGAAAAGTATATATATACAAACTCAGAAGTTATGGATAAATTTGATAAGAAAATTAAAAAGATTTAGCAAAAATATACATATTGATTTATATAAGAATATATCACGATTGAATAAAGCTGCATTTTATTCTATTAGCAAAATTAGTAATTTATTAATAGAACAAGTGATTCTAATAGATAGATTTTTGGAACAAACCTTACAAAAAATTACAAGAATATTTTTTTCATGGTTTTTGAATCCCAATAAAGACAACCTCAATTCTCATAATATTATATTAACTGCAAATAATAAATTGGATACTGATTTTTCGAAAGACAAAATAAAATTATCTCAAGCTTATTTGTTACATAAAATTTGGCAATCAAGAATCTTTAGTAGACCGGATTTGAGTTCATTAATGAGAACATGGCAACCTGATACACCTTTATCACGAGATTTACAAGATTATTTAATAAAACAAGATATTTTTAGAGCAATAGAACCTGAAGACATGAATGCAGTTGCTTGGAGTGAATGGTTACGAGTTTTTCGTCGTTATACTCCTTCTTATCAGCTTTGGAGTAAAATAATTCCATATAATTGGAAAAATGAAGTTACTCAATATTGGAAAAAAGATAAGGATGTTTTCAACTATTCACATAATGATTTTAATAATATCATTGATAAACATAAATATAGATATGATTTACCTTATTATAAAACTATTATTCAAAAAGGTAAAAAATTATCTAAGCGATGGGGATTTCAGATTCTTTTTCATAGATATATTAATTGTTTTAATACAGAAGATTTTTATGAATTACCTATGTGGCAAAGTTCAGAATATGATCAAATATTGTCAAATCGATTTAATATAATAAAACGATTCCAGAAAGATTTTATAGAAGATATTGATAAAATAAATTCATTTAATGATAACATTCGATGGGGCAGAGCTCGTCCGTTCAAGCCTTTTCTTTTGCCTTGGGAACTATCTAAAATAGATGATGTTGGAGGTATGAAAACTAGTACACCATACCAAATAAAAAACTTTTTAAGTTTCGCTACACCCAAACAACGTGTATGCTATACTACACAATCAGGGACATTGAAAAAAGATATTTATTTTGTACCTGCATCTGAATATAGATGGAAATCAAGAGAGCTTAGAGCAAGATTTTATAATTTAATGAAAACTGCTCGTCTTAACTTAATAATGCGTCGTAATTTAAATAAAAACAAATTGTCATTCATATCAGATAATATTCAGAAAGATTTGAAATTGTTAACAAGACTTCAGACAACAAAGTTATTTTTTACAAGAAGTTTACAAGCGTGGCGTTGTAAAACTCTAGATGATCAGGTGTTAATACATAATATGGCAGGTTCGTTGTTAAGGTTTAATAATCGTTATTATAAATACTTTAATTTTTCGTCGCCTATCTTAAAAGATTTTGTCAATATGAATATCATATTTCCAGAAGAAGTTTTAGTTCCTAATAGTTGTCGTAAACTTAGATTATTTAATCATTTAAACTTTCAACAGTCTTTTGAAAAACTAGATAGAACTTTGAAACATATTGTTACACCAGTAGAACCCAACATATATTCCACTGATAAACAAGTTATTACACGTTTTCTTTGGCCTACTTATAGATTAGAAGATTTAGCTTGTTTGAATAGATTTTCTATTGGAAGTGCTAATCATAGTCGATTTTCTATCTTTAGAATTTCTATGTATCCTATAAATTACTAATAAATTAAAACTAGAAAATATTGAGTATTATTTAAAAAAATAATACTCAATATTTTTCTAGTTTT